AAAAAAAAAAAAAAAATAACATGGAAAAAGAAGAATAAAATTGAATATATATGTATATTCTTTTTTTAAAATGCTTATATGTATATGGCTAGTTTATTAATATAGCCAATTTATGAGAATGACTTCGGGGTGGGAGTCAAAATTTGTTCAATCCCTCAAATTAAAAATTAAATAGGACGTAATTTGTTATGAATCGTCGATCCAAATGGCTCTGGATAGAACCCATAACAGGGTCTCGAAAAATAAGCAATTTTTTTTTTGCTTGTCTCCTCTTTTTGGGTTCACTAGGATTTTTTGTGGTCGGAATTTCAAGTTACCTTGGTAGGAACCTGATACCCTTATTGTCATCTGAGCAAATACTTTTTGTGCCACAAGGAATTGTGATGTGTTTTTATGGGATTGCAGGTCTGTTCATTAGCTCTTATTTGTGGTGCACTATTTTGTGCAATGTGGGTAGTGGCTATAATAAGTTTGATGAAAAAGAAGGAGTTGTATGCCTTTTTCGCTGGGGATTTCCCGGAATAAATCGTCGTATTTTCCTCCAATTTCGTATGAAGGATATTCAGGCGATCAAAATGGAAGTTCAAGAAGGTATTTTTCCTCGCCGTGTTCTTTATATGGAAATAAAGGGCCAACAAGACATCCCCTTAACTCGTACTGAAGAAAATTTGACCCTGCGTGAAATGGAACAGAAAGCTGCCGAATTAGCCCGTTTTTTGCGCGTATCCATTGAAGGATTTTGAAATGAGGGGGGAAAGTCTTCTTAATATACAAATTGATAGATCTCGTATCAGTAGATACCAGAAAAAGTTTTGACATAACATTTGTCTGGGGGGAAAGGCCATATAGTCAGTATATTTCCACCAACACGAAATGTTACTTATGGAACCATACCGATATTCTTTGGCAGTTCGCAAACACTCCATATTAAATGGCTATTGTTTTTTACGCCTTTTTTACATATGCGCCCGAAATATTATCATCTCCTCTATGTACCAAAGAGTCCAGAATTGAACTTAAACTTTCATTTATTTGCCACTCAAATTGAAGCGACTCTTCGGGTCAATAAATAAGAAAACAATAAATAGAAAATGAGTTCGGATCCAAGCAATTTTCAAGGATTGATCCTTCCTTTTTTACTCTACTTCTCAGTCGGAACAAAGCATCTTTCATCCGAAAGATATTTTATCTCAAGGTCGAAGAATTACGCAAAAGATCATTCTATGGATCTCATACCTCGTTCTATAATTCGTACTTTGTTCAGATTTTGGACAGAGCTAACGAGTCAATCGAGCTCGTTAGCGATTGACGAATTGGAAGTCGCCAAATATAAAGCATTCGCTTCTCTACAATATCTTACATGTTTAATAGTATTGCCTTGGGCAATTTCAATTTCATTACAGAACAGTTTAGAATCTTGGGTTACAAATTGGTGGAATACTGGTCAATCAAAAAAAATTTTTGATTATTTACAAGAAGAAAACGCTATAAAAAAATTTGAAAAAATAGAAGAACTATTCCTGTTAGAAATAATGGTGGAAGATTATTCGGAAACGCATTCACAAGATATTCGTGTAGAGATGCAGAAAAAGATGATCCAATGGGTCAAAATATATAATCAAGATTGTATCCACATCATCTCACATTTATTAGCAAATCTAATAGGTTTGGTTCTTCTAAGTGTTTGTCTCATTCTGGGTAAGAAGAAACTTGGCATTCTAAATTCTTGGATCCAAGAAGTCTTCTACAGCCTCAGCGATACAATGAAAGCTTTTTCTATTCTTTTAGCAACCGATCTATGTATTGGGTTCCATTCGCCCCATGGTTGGGAACTGATGATCGATTGGATCTCCGAAAATTATGGATTTGCCCATAACGAACGAATAATATCTGGTCTTGTTTCAACTTTTCCAGTCATCTTAGACACAATTTTCAAATATTGGATCTTCCGTCGTTTAAATCGTATATCTCCTTCACTTGTAGTAATTTATCACTCGATGAATGAATAACAAATGGTTTCTCCCCCATTTTACCTCCCCTCTTTTTTACCTTTTTTTTAGGGCGATACTTCTTATTTTTTAGCTTTAGGTTTAATATAGTAGCAGAATTGCAGGCAGGTAACTATGATAGTTACCTACCACCATTTTTTTTAAATAAAAGAATTGTAACAAAAAATTGAACTATGCAAAATAGAAAAACTTGTGATGACTGGGTGAAAAAGTGGATAACTCAATCAATTTCCGTCTTAATAATGATAGATATAATGACTCGCACATCTATTGCAAATGCATATCCCATTTTTGCACAGCAAGCTTATGAGAATCCTCGAGAAGCAACTGGGCGTATTGTATGTGCCAATTGTCATTTGGCTAAAAAACCTGTGGAGATTGAAGTTCCACAGTCCGTGCTTCCTGATACCGTTTTTGAAGCAGTTGTTAAAATACCCTATGATAAGCAAATAAAACAAGTTCTTGCTAATGGTAAGAAAGGAACTTTAAATGTAGGAGCTGTTCTTATTTTACCCGAAGGTTTCGAATTAGCTCCTCCGGATCGTATTTATCCTGAGATTAAGGAAAAAATAGGTGATCTTTATTTTCAAAACTATCGTCCCAATCAAAAAAATATTCTAATAATAGGTCCTGTTTCTGGTCAAAAATATAGTGAAATTGTATTTCCCATCCTTTCACCAAATCCCGCTACTAATAAAGCAGCTCACTTCCTGAAATATCCCATATATGTGGGTGGTAATAGAGGAAGAGGACAAATTTATCCCGATGGGAGCAAAAGCAATAATACAGTCTATAACGCTTCAGCAACGGGTAAAGTAAGTAAAATTGCGCGTAAAGAAAAGGGTGGATATCAAATAACTATTGATAATCCATCAGACGGTCGGCAAGTGGTTGACTTTGTACCTCCGGGACCGGAACTTCTTGTTTCAGAAGGCGAATTCATCAAGGCGGATCAGTCGTTAACGAATAACCCTAATGTAGGTGGATTTGGTCAGGAAAATGCAGAAATAGTACTTCAAGATCCTTTACGTGTTCAAGGTCTTTTATTATTCTTAGCATCTGTCGTTTTAGCACAGATATTTCTGGTTCTTAAGAAGAAACAATTTGAGAAAGTTCAATTGGTCGAAATGAATTTTTAGGCGCATAAAAGTGAATCTCCATCTTATGGATGATTCATGCAATTATGTAAATAAAAATTGCATTTATCATATTCAAAATAAATAAATCAAAACATAAATAGAAGGAAGGAAAGAATTTGGTAATCTTGGCTTACTATTTTTGCTTATTTTATAACTTATCCTACTCCTTGAAAAAGTAAAAAGTAAAAAAAAAAAATAGATATCTATTTTTTTACTTTTTACTTTTTACCATTATCTCGCCAAAGTAAGAGGAGTTCATTCGTTTTCTAATTTCATTTCTCCTTTTTGGACTGAAATGAGAAAACGATAGTTCTGCGGGGAAAACTAAAACTTTAGTTCTGCAGGGGATAGGTCTGCGAAAAATTGGATTTGTTTTTTGCTGAGTTCCCGATTCTCCCCCAGTAATATTCTATTACCGGCAAAAATACCGAGTCTTCTTCCTTCCTAAGGAAGACCTGCAGTAATGCCGACTGCTCTCCACCGTTCCATAAGAACGATTGTATCGTTCTAAGTCAAATTAAATAAACTGTCTACTCCTAATTCGATTCCATAAATAAAAAGGTGTAGTTTTTTTTGATTTCTACTAAATCAACCAGCCATAGCTGTGTAACCCTATTCCTAATAAATCAACCCCTAAGTAACAGGTCCAAACTAGAATAAATCCTAGAGAAGCAACAATTGCCGGTTTTTCCCCTTTCCAACCCCTGTTTATTCTAGTATGTAGATAAATTGCAAATATAATCCAAGTTATTAGTGCCCAAGTCTCTTTTGGATCCCAGCTCCAATAAGATCCCCATGCTTCGTTGGCCCATACTGCCCCGGAAAGTATACCTATAGTTAAAAGAGAAAATCCTAGACCAATGGCACGATAACTCAATTGGTCTAATTGGTTAGTAAATAACCATTTTCGATAATTTATAAATGAAAGGCAAAAAGTATGTTTCAATTCCTTTTTTTCTTGGTCGTGTGAATTCCCATTTTTATTGAAGAAAAAGGAATTCTTCACATTAATAAAAATCTTTTGATTTATTTGGGACGTAATGACCAAAAAAGCTATCGATGATAGGGATCCACATAAAAGAGTTCCATAACTGAGCAATATCATACTTACATGCATCATTAACCAATGAGATTGTAAAGCGGGTACTAACATTGCAGATTGCTGCATTTTATCCGGAAGACCTAAAGTAGCAAAACCATGAGTTAACATAGCACTTGGCGCGGTGATTGCACCTAACCACCAAGCATCCTGGCCCCGTACTTCTATAACTATATGAATCATGGAGGAAGTCCATGAAAGGAACATGAATGACTCATACAAATTACTTAACGGTAAATGTCCCGAATAGAGCGAACGAGTAACTAATACTCCCGTTATACAAATACACGTCACTATCATACCCTTTCCTCCCGAATTACTTAGTTCTTCACTTTTATAAACTAAGCTTCCCCAATAAATGAGAGTGACAACAAAAGTAAGAGAAAAAGAGACATGAGCTGATATATGTTCTAGAGTTATAAATATCATAATAAACCCATTTATTTTATTTAATATAGGATTCGTTTCGTAAGAGAAAGATGAAATCGATTGATATGTCATCAATCATATTGACATAGATCGAACAATGATAGTACTTTACTATATAAGTACTCCATAAATAATATATGGATATATTAAATAATATATGGATATATATATATATATCCATATGGATTTTAGATGGAAGGGATTGAACCCATAGTATCTTATTAACAAGAATGCCGCCACTCGGATTCGAACCGAGATGCTCTAGCACTGCTTCCTAAGAGCAGCGTGTCTACCAATTTCACCATGGCGGCTTTATATTGTTTAGTTACTATATTAGACTATTTTTCCCGAAATTGTCAATGCAAATATTTAGAGAAGAGTATTTGTTCTATTCAATGTCCGAATTGACATTAAATAGAAAAATGCAATGTTGGTCGTTATAACGGAGTATAGCGCAGTTTGGTAGCGTGCCATCTTGGGGTGGTGGAGGTCGTGGGTTCAAATCCTGCTGCTCCGAAAGCAACGGTAAACAAGATCGTGTAGATCTATTCTGTTATTGAACATTAATATATTCTTATTCGTCCCGAAGGTTTCTACGGGAGATGCATTTTTTGCATGTTCCCGCAGAAACAACATAGCTCATTACTTACTAATAAATTTGTTAAAGGAATCTAAGTAACTTCGTAAATACAAAAACTAATTTTTATCTTCTGAAAAAATAAGAAAAAATATATCGAAATGATAACGTTAAACAATCTTTAATTAGATAAACAAATCTAGATGCTAAATGATATAATTTAGACTGTAGACATTCAGGAATACAAAAAAATAGCCCACCATATTCACAAAGCTTCCAAGCATACTTGCAAAAATTCTTTACTTTTTGCCACCGAGTCAAACGTGGTTCATATTTTTCTAAAAAACGTAGAGTTTCTTCTAGCTTAGTTATAAAATTATAACAAGGCACTCTTAATTTCTCTTTTGAAAGAAATTTGATTCTTTCATCTTTTGAAAGATAATCTTTCAATTTCGTTATAAATTTTATAAGATTTTTTCTGATCTTTTCGTTTTTTAGAAGATAATCTCTACCTTCCGTTATAAATTTGATAAGTTTCTCCCTAAAAGAACTTATCAAATCTCTACCTTCCGTTATAAATTTGATAAGTTTATCCCTAAAAGAACTTATCAAATCTCTACCTTCCGTTATAAATTTGATAAGTTTATCCCTAAAAGAACTTATCAAATCTCTACCTTCCGTTATAAATTTGATAAGTTTATCCCTAAATTTGATAAGTTTATCCCTAAAAGAACTTATCAAATCTCTACCTTCCGTTATAAATTGGATAAGTTTATCCCTAAAAGAACTTATCAAATCTCTACCTTCCGTTATAAATTTGATAAGTTTCTCCCTAAAAGAACTTATCAATTTTCTCATTTTTGTAAGAAGTTCATTGCACGGGGAGCAGCCAGAAGGAAAAGACAAACTTATGCTACAAAAATCATTCTTTTTTTGATGCTCTACCGGTTCATTTCGTCCAAAAACCGGTGAACGTTTCGTACCCAATAAACTTTTCTTTGCCAGATCTTGAAGAATCTCTCTTATTGAAACAAAACTTTTTTGTATAAAATAAAAACTATTTTCCATATGTTCCCAATGATCTATTTTGGGATACATGCGTACCCTCAACATAACAGATCGACTACCATTATTAGTATTCCACCAGAATCGATTCATGCAAATTAGATCTTCCACGCGATAACGAGGCCAAAGAAAACGTCTGATTTTTTGCCTTGCGTCTATGCAAAGAGGTTCATCTTTTTCGCCGAGACCTTCGTCATTTAGTATCTCTTGACTATTTAATCCTATATTTTGATCTATAGGGGTTTCCAGATTCAAAAGATTCAAAATTCGAAATTCTCTACGGCGTCTTGGAAGAAAAATATCTTCGAAAATGAAAGAACTTGAAATTTTTTCATTGACATACTCAATAGTTTTTATTTTTCTTCGTCGTTGAGATCTATCAAAAAGATCTACGCTCATTCTTTTCTTCTTTAGTTTTAAGAAAAGACTTGCGATTTTATATATCAAAAATCGGTCATTAAAGTACCCCGGTACAAGTGGCATAGATCTTCGCGTTTCATCGGCAAAAATTCTCAAAAAATCATTCTTGTTATCCTGGAAGCAACTCTTGAGATACAATATAGTTTCTAGTAAATCCAAGTCAAGCTCCCCGTTTTCTAAATAGGGCGTAGTTAGTTGGGCTACAGCGGCTTCATTACCCAGTTTCTTTTTATCTAGAAAACGGGACGCATTTCTGCCCTTGGAAAGCCAAGGAGCTAGTGGCAGTTTTTCGAGCTTATATTTGGTTTTCCAAGTGCGAATATTTTTCGCCATTTCTCGATACGGCAATTTTTTCGCTCCTCTTTGGGGGTTTTCTTCTTTTCCCCCTTCCTTTTCAAAGCGTTTTCGACCCCTTGGATCTTTTATTTCTTGTTTATTTGCTCCTTTGGGTCTATTCTTGGTTTCTGATCTGACTCCTACTTTTTTGTTTTTATTATCAAGTCCAGAATCCAATTTTAATTTCAACTCATCCCATCCCTTCTTATCACCTTGAGAATTTTTCTTAAAATCTCGTTTTAAAATTATCTTTTTGATTGCTATTCGCACTTTCTCTTTCTCTGTATTGATCTTATCATAATTTCTTTTACGATGATAAATATTTCCAAAGTCTCGAACTAGAAATTCATTTATTTTCTTTGCAAGTTTCAAATCTTGCCGAAGTTTTTTTCGCAGTTCCGTCTTTTCTTGTTTTACTTTCTCTTGTCTACGTTTTTCAGCTTGCCGAGCAGCCTGTCTTTCAAGCTGTCTAGCTTTTATGGCTTTTTTGTGCTCTTGGAACCTTTTCTTTAGTTCTTGGAGTCTCTTTAAGCGTTTCTCCTCGTCTTCTAGCTTGAACGCTCTTTTTAGCTTCTTAACTTCTTCTGGAGTAGTTGCCAATTCCAATTTTTGCAATCTCTGTTCTTTCGTCTTTTGTCTTTCTTGTTTTCGCTGTCTTCTTTCCTCTTTGATTTTTCGAAGTTCTGCGAGTTTATTCCTTCTTTGATCTTCTTTCTTCCTGAGACTTTCCATTACATAAGCATCGACATCGAAATCTTGCGCTATTTGAATTTCTCTAAACTGCCACATTTGTTTGATGTGTTTTCTGATTATATCCGGAGGAAAAAGGTCATCAAGGTTTGATGCATTTTTTGTTTTTTTTCTTATATCTGGAAACAACCAAAAATGGAATTTGTAATACGAATTTTTCTTAGTTGTTGAGTAATCGGAATTGTTCTTTTTCGAAGAATCAAAATTCTTCCTTTTTTTCTTAAAGTACCCAGGATTCTTCATGCGTTGAAAATTGGTAATAGCTTGATAATCTGGTTCTGCTATGTATTGAATCGCGGGTCCGTGATTATCTTGTTTCGCATGATCCAGATAACTATAAGCTAAAAGCTCATATCTGTGACGCTTGATGCGGTTTTTTAACCGCCTCAAAAAGCAGGCAAATTCTTTTTCTCCCAAAAAGGATGCAAAGTCATTCCAGCCTAATCGGCTACTAATAATCTTTTTCTTTTTCTGCGGCATTATTCTGTAGCCAGCACACCATTTCAACCACTGCTTCCAGTCTTTAGCAGTGAGCTCTCGAGGATCATTACAATTCAATAGCCCTTGCGAATCCAAAAAGTCCTTGACATTTTGTTTGATTAAAGGAGACGATGCTCTCGATTCTAATAAATCCTTCGCATAGGAGCCTCGCATGCTTATTATTTGTTGCCATATCTTATGAAATACATATGCTTGAGATATTTTTGGGGTTTCCTTCTTTTTGATAGAAGGGTTAATGTTTCTATTTGGAGTGAATCTTTTTTGAATTGCCTCAATATTTCTACTCAATTGGATGTAAAATTGTACATTTGACTCGATGAGAGTCAAAATACTTATTTTGAGATCAATTAGCGCTAATTTTGCCCTTAAATGAAAAACTTTCATAAAGTAAGGCACTCGCTTCCTAATGAATCGAGCGCTTTTGGTTCGTAAAATAGAACCAAAAATTTTGATTCGAATAATCTCTTTTTTCAACCTGGATTTTATGTCAGGAGAAGGTTGATTCATTCTATCTTCGAAGTCAGCTCGCAATTTATTATGAATATCTCGATTCAACAAATATTCTTCATTCATCTGCTTGATTCGCTCATGAATTGTAATTGTCCAATTATCTTGATCTGTGAGATCCGAATCTGTTTTGATCTGCATTGAAAATGGTTCTAATGGATCCTCCGCGATTTCCAAAGAAAATTTAATATTCGATGTAGGGGTGGTCCTAATCATTACAGGATGCTCGTCATTCGTTTGAATATTTTCTGTCCCAGTATCTGGCCGAATGTTTATCCTTATCTTTACTCTTTCTGAGCAAAGGAGTTCTATCCATTGGCGGATAGGTTTCATCCATTCGATAATAGGATGGATTCTTTCGATAATAGCTTTTGCCCGATCAGATGTAGAATCCAAAATCCATTCGCCAATAGGTCTCCAAAAAGAAGGAACTTTTGTTGGATTACCGAAAGGTAATTCATTTTCTGTTCCATACATCGATAAAAAACTAGTTGTTTTGTTGTCAGTATCAGTAGATTGGGGGGTAGATTCATACCATGGTCTCAAGCGAAAAGGATATACAATCTTGATTTGTATACCTTCTTTGAGGTAGTCTTTAATCCAATCTTTGGGCACATCGATGTCCGTCAATTCATATCCATCGTAATTGCATTTGATATAAAATTCCCTCTTCAAATGGGACCAATCCTGCTCCCATTCGGGGGCCTGAAATAATAAAATACGAGCAATGTTTTTGGCTATTATTAATGGCGGGAAATACAATCTTTTTCGAAGATATGTATGTGTGAATAAAACACCAGCTCTGAGATAGTGAAGCAATTCCCAATCGAAGCCCTGCTGTATTTGACGGCGACGATTTTCCTCTCTCTTTTGCTTTCGCTCCAGATATTTGTCAAAATATCTTACGAGTCTTGAAATCGAAATATCTTTTTTGATTTCCTTTTTAAGATTTGGCTTGCGACGTGGCTTTTGCATCATTTCCTTTAGTCTCTCGAAAAGACTCGACTGTGGTCTCGGTATCCAATTGTTGACCACTGAGACTTTTCGTCTTTGAGAACGGACAGCTCCTTTGACTAAAAATCGACGAAAATCCCCTTCAAATGGATAACTAAAAACATGGATGTCTTTAGTTACGAGGTCCTCCTCTACTTCGTCCTCCCCCTCGTTCATTATTCCTTCTTCTTCGATCTCTTCTTGCTCTGCGGATGATTCTTTATCTTCTTTGAACGATCGAAAGAATCCTTTCAGAATTCCTTCTTCGTTCCTTTTTTGTTCGTCTTCAAGCTCTAGTTCTCTTATTTTCTCAAAGGGCTTTATAACAATTAAATGCCGAGCCCTTTTTGGACGAGTTTCAAGACAATCTTTGACAGCGATAGTATCATGAATACCGGATATTATCGTTGGGGGCCATTTAGGCACAATGAATCGATTAAAATCGCGGATTCGAGGTTCATAATCATTAGCAATCGTTTTCTTCTTGAATTCCATGAATTTGAGATAAAGGGCATAGAAATCAAAAAAATCTTGAAAATCTTGGTCAAGTGTCTTTTTATTTTTTCTTTCACCGTTGCTCTTTTTAGAAGGAAGATCAGAAGGAAGATCAGAAGGAAGATCCTGAGGGATCTTTTTAGTATCTATACATACTGAAGAATTTGGAATTTCTTCTGAGCTCATTAAAAAAAATCGCTCATAAAGCAAAGCCTGCTCCGTAGGAAGAACGCTAAGAAGCAATTCCGATTTCGTACCAGTGGTTTCAAGAAAAATATGCAATAAAAAATTAATGAATATTTTTTTATTGCAAGAAGCGATTTCCTTTTCTATCCGTCTGGTTAGAGGCGCTGGGGCCAATGTTTTCAACACATATTCCACTGAATCTTTCGGATAAACAGACTCAAATCTTGACAATAAATTTGCCAATGAATCGTCATCCAAAAATTGTCTTCTTTCTTGCTGTTCTAGCAAGAAGATACGAATTTTCTCGAGCCACCATTTGGAAATAATTTTTATTTTTTCGTTTCGTGGTTGAACGATTTTTGCTTTATTTTCTGGTCGAATTAAGGAAATTCGATCAAGTTGGTCGGTAGAATCATTCTTGTTGTTCTGCAATTGCTGGGTAGAATCATCTGGAGGCAGCATCCACGGTGATTTAAATTGATTCATCGACCCGCGGAATGGCCCGCTCAGTAAAGGATCGTGTATTTCTGGAAGAGAATTTCCATCTTTAGTGCTAGAAAATCTCATTTTTTTTTCTATCACATCTACAAGAGGGGATCCATTGCTTAGAGCTCTCACTCGATCTTCAAGTTCTCGTGCCAGCGAGCTTTTTTTCTCTCGTTTTGTTGATATCCATTCAAAATGGTGATCCTGATTTCGATCAAGACTTTGATCGCCCAGGTTTACCATTTTGGCAAAGAAAGACATACTGGGTGGAGCTGTGAAAGATAGTCTTTGGTGCCCATCACTGAGACAAACATCGAAGAAATATTCAGCAACTTGGCTCTTCACAGGGCCACGAAGAATGAAATTTCCTATACCTACGTATCGTAGGGGTAGGTTGAATCGGTTATAATCAAAAAATAGTAATGGCCACGGTTTTATTAATATGTTAGATAAAGCTGAATCTGTCTCAGTTTCGCTGTTCAAATCTTTTAAGGATAGCACTTTTACCATTTTGCCAGAAATGGAAGAAAGAGAAACAGTTTTATCAACAGAAGCTTTCATTTTTTTCTTTTTCTTTGAAGTTTTTTGTTTAAACTCGTCCTTGTAAGCCTTTTTCTTTTGATCGAGTTCTAGCGAAGATTCCTCAAATTCTTCTAGAGGGCCCTGAATAAAGGCTCGAGTATCCATATATTTCGTCATGAAAAATGACGGATTTTTCCCATAGCATGCCAGCATACAATAACCAAAGAAAATGACTTGAAAAGTGAAAGCGAAAAGATGCCTCTTTTTACCCAGTTTTAAAGGCGAATCGCCTTCGACACGTAAACAAAAGAGGTTCGTGATTTTGACGAATAAAATTTGCCCTGTGAGCCATCCGGCTGCGGTGCTCATCAGAAATAAAAGGCTCCCACTGTACCTAAACAACATGATGTTGATCATTCGGGTATAGATGGATTTACCGAAAAGGGCAGGATTCAGCAATTGTAGAGCGACTCCAAGAAAAAATTCAACTGCGGGATCATTCGCCCAAGGGAACAATACATTGGAGAAAAGAATCCTGATAAAAAGAAATAAAAAGACCGGCACAAACAGTAGAGTCATCGCGTGAGGCTTAAAAAAGAAGTTATAGATAGAGCAAAGATAAATGGATGAAAAAATTACAACTTGGCCAACAAGCGAACCGCTAAGAATCAATTTTCCCGTAGGAATGATTTTATTACCATTCCTATCTACTATCTTGTCTTGAAGCATCCTGGATCTGAGATAATACATCTGAGCTGGACCTATTGTCAATGTCGACAAAAAACCATAATAGACCCCAAACAGCACAATCGGAATGCTTCTTTGTATCCAAGGCAACAGAAAATTTATCATAGTAAATTACCCCCTATTTGAATATTAGAATTATTATTTTGATCTGGTATCGAAACTATACAAAAAAGATGTCTAGGTCCGCGATAACGAAACATAAAACGCTCCTTATTTAAAAATAAATTTAATTGGAAAGAGGAATAGTAAAATAGAATATTTCTATTTAGAGTTCAATAACTCTATTAAAGAAAAATAGCTTCCATTGATATTCAACCATTGTTAAACAGTAACAATATCTCTATCTCAAAGCTTATATTTCTCAAGCTATTACAATAAGTCTCTGCCTATGATTTAGGGATGAATAGTTCTTACAAGAACGAAATCTACTCGACGTTCAAATAAATTAATAGTATAGCGATAACTATTATAGGCTGAATCGACCATTTTTGTCAACTAAAAAACAGAAAATCCTTTGTTTGATCCTCTTGATTTAAATAAATCATACTTTTCATGATTTGATCAGCCGGTTGTTTTTCGAGTGGTCTAGCTAGGAAAAGATATCTCCCAAAAAATAATCGGTGATATAATTCGACCCAGTTTGCTTCCTCCTTTTCGGGCCCTTGATATGGCACTTTCGGCACATTGATTAGATCCATTTTTTCTCCTACAATTCACAGTGTCTAACCACTGACTTCCATCTCATGTTAGTTATTTCTAGCATTAACTATGATTCCTATTTAATCATATAAAGTAGTAACTACTTTACTAAAATACAGAATAATTATTGAATTCAGATCATTTATGACATAGCATTTATCTCAACATTTATATAGTTGGTTAGGATCAATCCGAACCATTCAAATTCAAATATAATTTAAAGTGCCGACTATTCAACAACTTATTAGAAACGCGAGACAGCCAATAGAAAATAGAACAAAATCTCCTGCTCTTAGAGGATGCCCTCAGCGTAAAGGAGTATGTGCCAGGGTGTATGTGCGACTCGTTTGGATCAGAAGCTGAAACGGACCAGGAAATCGCTCTAACAAGAAGAACTTTCCTTCTGTTAAAAAGTACAGATCTATCATCTACTCTTACCGGGGATGAAATTTATGGTTTCCATTGGTGCAAATCCAATCACCTTAATGTGGGATGAAAAGCACTTCCTCATTGGTAGCGAATGGTCATCAATCCATTGAGCGAGGAAATAATGCAAATTGAAAAAAACATAAAGAGATTATGTTTATATTGCTGCGAGAACGGACAAAAGGTCAGCTACCTTGCCAACTCTCACAATTACATGTCGTTACTGCATCTTATAAATCTTATCATGGAAGTTTTTCTTACTTGATAATTCGGGGGGGAAGAGTAGAGCTAGAGATGGTAAACTATACAAGTTACCAAATAACTCATCTCATATCTTAGGGCTCCGGCGTATAGAGAGGACCTTGCCGTTAGAGAAAGAACCATAGAAACGAAGAAATCCATAATAATAGATAGATATATCTATCTATTTTTTTCTTACTTAAATGCAAGGTCCAATCCCTTGCCTACTTGGAAGGTGCCTAACTGAAAAGAATTATGGTTGGGAAGGTTAGAGTAGCAAAAGCCATTGGAATCTATATTTTATACACTAGAAAAATCAGTTTTATTCTTAATAAACCAAACAAGAAAATGATTGATCAAAAAATAGATTAGTCATTTATGAAGAATCAACTTCAATGACCAGAGTTAAACGTGGATATATAGCTAAAAAACGTCGAAAAAAGATTCTTGCATTTGTATCGGGCTCTCGGGGAGCCCATTCAAAACTTTTTAGGGTTGCTAACCAACAGAAGAGGAGAGCTTTAGTTTCCGCTCACCGAGATAGACTTAAGCGGAAGAGAGATTTTCGTCGTTTGTGGATTACTCGGATTAATGCAGCATCCCGTGCTAATGGAGTTTCTTATAATAAATTCATACAATTTTTATACAAAAGGCAGTTGCTTACAAATCGTAGAACACTTGCGCAAATAGCTGTATTAAATAATAATTGCTTTTCTATGATGTTAGAAAATATTCTTGTGTCATCAAATAGTTAAACCCAATCTCCCGGGGAAATTCCCCGGGAAACTAGAGACAATACAAAAATGAATTCGGACCCACTTAGATAATTCAATTATTCATTTTTGAATAATTCTTTTTATTTATAGAATTGTTAGATATCCCAGCTCCGATTAAATGTAGGAGCAAGTTGGCTCTAATTACTTTTCATTTTAAAGAAAGAAAAGGTATCAAACATAGAATACGAGCTTGTTTAATAGCCCTAGCTATTAAGCGTTGTTGTTTCAACGTTAATCGATTCGTTCGGCGAGATAGTATTTTTCCTTGCTCGCTAATAAATCGATTAATTAAGCTAATATTTTTATAATCGATTTCCTCTCTAGGCCGAATTGGCGATAAACGTTTTCGAAAAGACTGCTGATTGGGGGAAAATCGCTTAGATGTATTTCGAAAAGATGGCTTAGATCTATTTCGAAAATATGGCTTAGATCTATTCCGAAAATATGGCTTAGATCTATTCCGAAAATATGGCTTAGATCTATTCCGAAAAGAAGGAGATGTATTCCGAAAAGATGGCTTCATTTTATTCATAGTTTGTTTTATGAACCTTTCAAATACTTTTTTTTTTCAAAATATTTCGAAAAGAAATATTGACAGTGGCATATTTTGTTAAAATACAAAGATAGAGAAATATCTTTGATATGTTTCTATTCCTGGGTAAAAATGATAGATTCAATCTATTTTTTTATTTCTCCATGAATAGTATGCTTGTAACAATAAGGACAAAATTTCTTTAATTCCAATCGAAGAGGAGTATTGCGTCGATTTTTTCGAGTCGTATATCTCGAAATACCCGGTGATTTTTTATTAACACTATCTTGAGTACAACTAGTACATTCTAAAGTAATTGTTACTCTTACATTTCCACCCTTGGCCATATAACTTACTTTGGATATTGTATCTACTTCTTTTCTTTTCAATTCGGAAAAAAGAGAAGAAAGAGAAGAAAGAGAAAGGAATAGAAGTTTTCGAAGAATGATTAAAGATTTTATTACTTAATTCATTCTCGTAATAAAATCTTTAATTAAAAGTTTTCAGTAGTTTACTATTTGAGGAACTTTTGGATCTATATTTTTTTTATTATTCTAACTTCACCCCTCCTTGAATTCTAAAGAGATTGAATCTAATTTATTTTCTTTATCCAAGAAGAAAAGGAAATGAATCTAACATCATTTTTTTTTTCTTTCGGGTTCGCGGTAGAGGAAAATGAAAGTCAAAAAAAGGGAAAAATCAGGGCATCTGGGAAAAAACGATTTATCTCAATTAATAAACCGGCTAAAAATCCCAACGATAAAGCAGCTAACACAGGCGCTGTGGAAAGATATGTTTTTATATCTTGCATTGTTCGTAAGTTCTCCTTCTCAATCGTGATGGATATATTATATGGTCAACTACACCCGTAGTTTATGAGTAAGTGCAAACAGATATTTGCACAAGTTGTTGTTTTTTTTTTTGAACAGAACATGTGATAGTAATCAAGTAGTACTGTCAATAAATAGACATCTTATAGATGATATCTTCCGTGTATACAGTCTATTCACGAAATCAAACGGGAATCAAGGCGGATAAATGTGGAAAACAAAATTTAATTTTATTTAATATGAAATATTGAATAAAAATACTCACGATTAAAAGGGATGTAGCGCAGCTTGGTAGCGCGTTTGTTTTGGGTACAAAATGTCGCAGGTTCAAATCCTGTCATCCCTACCTAGTATTCTTTCTTTTTATAAAAGAAAAGAAATAAAAAATCGAGTGATGTTTATTCAATGAAACATAAATAATCGGTGATTGGGACATACCACATGCAAAAATGTTTTAAGAGTCAAAAAGGCCCTTCTTTGCTTTTTTCAAAAAAAGAAAAAGCGCTCTTAGTTCAGTTTGGTAGAACGCAGGTCTCCAAAACCTGATGTCGTAGGTTCAAATCCTACAGAGCGTGATCCTGCTTTTTTTTTTCTGATCTTCTTGTCACTTAAACTGAAAAAGCTAATAGAATCTGATCCTTCAGAATCAGTAGGAGGACCGTTCATAATATGGTCCTAAATCAAATATCCAATTGATCGCCGCGTCGGTACTGTAAATATGCAGTTACAAATAATCCAGCCAAAGTTATAGGAATTAGACCTAACACAATTCCGGATAACAAAACTTCAATCATATTTTGAATTATTAAAAAAGAATAGGTAAGGATTAATAGCTATTCTACATAGTACCTCAAATTGACTCGGAATCTCAATTCCTATTGAGGATTTTAATTTTATTTCAAATAAGTCGTATACTGCTTAACCCGATGAATAGGACTGAGGTGAAAATAAGCAAAGCTAATAAAAAACCAAAATAACTAATTGTAGTAAGCATGGAAGAAATAGATGAAAAAAAGCAATGATTGATACGTATTTTTGTCAGGCAATTACCTCAATTTTATCTAGGAGCAGAAAAAAGAGTTTAAACAAAGTTAGAATGGAATATCTAACAATTCTTTTTGTTATGAACAAACATAGAAAGAATAGACAATAAAAAGATATTCTGTTATCAAAAAAGTGAAGATGAAATCTCCCGCTCATAAATAAAAAAAAAATACCAATTGTGTAGTAATTTTACAATTTATCCTACGTTAATAGTCTAATACTAAGTATTAGATGAATGAATTTGACAATGATTCTGATTAAATCACCTTACATTATCTCTAGTGGTCTTTAGAACGAAAAAAACTTTTGCTACAGCCAAGCATAGTAAAAACACCGTACGCTATAAATGTATTCATTTTTCCATATGCCTTTTAATTTTAAGAGCAGTAATTTGAGTAAAACCTGAAATCCTTTCTTGTTAAAAGAGCTTCTAAAGGAAAATAGGAATAGAATAACATAGTTACAATTCGATCAAGATAATTTCCACTATTCATCAATTTCTTTTTATTCATAAGAGGAATAACACTTCGGTCGTTCACTGCTATCTATAGAAGTCATTAAGTTCATGGCATAACTTTATTTATAGTATTATAAATACACAATCTAAATAACATAAAAACAAAATAGAAAAAGAAACAGTATAATATTTTAAATGAGTTGTATATCAAATGAATGATACTCCTTAATTTTCTTCTTAAAACGACATGAATGTATTCTAGTGATAAAGTAACCTGTGGAAGTGAGAGCCATTACAATTTATTAATGCTCAAATGAAATTAATTTACCCATGATCCGTATATCCAATTGTTGCAATATAGAGACAGGGTTCCTTCCGGAAGCTATTAATGAAATTTAAATATGCGAGATTCTCTCATTTCTGTTCAGTGAAAAAAAAGTTGATCAAACAGAGCTGGAGTAACTGGCAGCTAGCAGGATGGTTCTATCCTGCTCCCTTTTAATATTTAGCAAAATTCTATTGCTAGGTTAGAAGCAGGCTAGCTATACTTAGTATACTTCAAATATACCCTTGGTATCATATTGACAATCAAGCAAAGATTGTAGAAGATATCAGTAGTTTTCCATTTCCTGATCTCTTTCTTTCATGGGATCAATTTACCCTTGATTTTACAATAATATAGGGAGCTTAGCATGTCTGGGAATACGGGAGAACGCGCTTTTGCTGACATTATTACTAGTATTCGATACTGGGTTATCCATAGCATTACTATACCTTCTCTATTCATTGCAGGTTGGTTATTTGTCAGTACGGGTTTAGCTTATGATGTATTCGGGAGCCCTCGGCCAAATGAGTATTTCACAGAAAGCCGACAAGAGGTTCCATTAGTCACTGGCCGTTTCGATTCATTAGAGCAACTTGATCAATTTACTAGATCTAGTTTTTAGGAGGTATTAATGACTATAGATAGAACCTATCCGATTTTTACAGTTAGATGGTTGGCCGTTCACGGGCTAGCTGTACCTACGGTTTTTTTCTTGGGATCAATATCAGCAATGCAGTTCATACAGCGATAAACTTTTTATAAACTAAATCACGGAGCTATTTATGACACAATCAAACCCGAATGAACAAAATGTTGAATTGAATCGTACCAGCCTCTATTGGGGGCTGTTACTTATTTTTGTACTTGCTGTTCTATTCTCTAATTACTTTTTCAATTAGGAACAGTGAGAATATTTTTTCTTACCCAATTTCATTTGGTGAGATCTAATATTTCTATGTATTATTGTTTATGTCTTGAGCATGACTACTTAAGAAAATGTGAAAGGAAGTAATAGAAATGGCCGATACCACCGGAAGGATCCCTCTTTGGTTGATAGGTATTTTTACGGGTATTCTCGTTATTGGTTTAATAGGTATTTTTTTCTACGGTTCTTATTCCGGATTAGGATCATCTTTATAGGAAAGATGTGTATTGCGTATCTATAAGAGATACACTACATATTACAAGTGAAAACTAAAAAAGAAAAATAAGATCTTACCGTTCTTTGAACACAAAGAAAGGTAAGGTCTTACCTTTACTTATTATTTTTTTGTAAATTCTAGATTATTTGCTAGGATGATTATTCTTTTTTCATAAAAATTGATTTAAATGTGTGTGTTTTTTTTTTTTACAAAAATTAATTAATGCTGCATTTCTGCAATCTTTGTTCATTTAGAAGAATATTAGCGAACGTTGCGAAAGAGCATTAACTATATATAATAGTTATATATAGATTTAAAAATCTATTATATTTTGAAATTGACGAGTTATTAGGGTTATAAAACGTTTTATTCAAACGTTTGGTGAAACAGGCCCTATTTGCTCGACGGGCATACCTTTGCTGCAAACAAAAAAAACTTTTTTATTGTATATTTTTATTTATGTAATTGAGTTAGGAGGATACAATCGTTCTTATGGAATGTATGCGAATTAGAACGATACAATTCGTTTTTATGGAACGGTGGAGAGCAGTCGGCATTACTGCAGGTCTTCCTTAGGAAGGAAGAAGACTCGGTATTTTTGCCGGTAATAGAATATTACTGGGGGAGAATCGGGAACTCAGCAAAAAACAAATCCAATTTTTCGCAGACCTATCCCCTGCAGAACTAAAGTTTTAGTTTCCCCCGCAAAACTATATTCCTTGCGATAGCCCAGGACGGGCATAAACTTGCGCGGAGTAAGCACTCGATCGCGCAAGCCCACGATCAATGCTGCGGTCCTCACGATCACGAGCAAAATCACGAAGAAAATGAGCAAAACTACTATCATGTTCATCATCATCGTCATGAACAAACAATGTATTTGAAAAACCCAGTCCTTCTACGCCGATTTCGTCGATAAGACCAAACTCTATTGCCTGCTTTGGTGTCATATAAATATCTCTTTCTAATAGAAAACAAATTAGTTCAAAATCTTGCTTTGTTGTTCTTAAATAAGTTCGCGCAACATAGGACCGCAAATGGCCCATATACGCTGAATCGAAGCTTGATTCTATTGAAGAGGCGCGACGATCATAAGGAGACATATGGGGTTGGTGGATCATAATTGAAGCGTTTTGGGTCATTATCCGTTTAGTCAACGTCCCCCCGTGTACAAGGAAAGCTCCCATTGAAGCATTTAACCCGACGCCTATTGTAAATACATCCCCTGTTACGTATTGCATAGTATCATAAACAGCGACTCCCTGTACCATTCCTCCACCTCGACAGTGAAGAAAAAACATAAAATCCTTTGTTTGATCCTCTTGATTTAAATAAATCATACTTTTCATGATTTGATCAGCCGGTTGTTTTTCGAGTGGTCTAGCTAGGAAAAGATATCTCCCAAAAAATAATCGGTGATATAATTCGACCCAGTTTGCTTCCTCCTCTTCGGGCCCTTGATAGGGCACTTTCGGCACATTTGCTACATCCATCCTCAACTACTCGCTCGCTTTTTTGCTTTTACATCAAAGAAGTAAAGTGCAAAAAAACGGAGAATTTGTTGTTTTTGTCATTTTTCTCATAAAACAAGGATTTCAACGATTTTTTGTTACAAAAAAATACGGATATGGGGCCTTCACAAAGCTCGGAGGAGAGCCGACTAAAAACCTTTTCTAAGCTCTTTTTTTGATCTCACTTTACAGCGGAATAAGTAAATTACCTTTACTACAATATTCCTATTTGATCTCGCTTTACAGCGCAATTAAATTACCTTACATTATTCCCTCGCTTTACAGCGCAATAAATTACCTTACATTATTCCCTCGCTTTACAGCGGCGCAATAAATTACCTTACATTATTCCTATTTGATGATCTACATTAAATAAAGAAGAAAATATTAAATAAACAAGAAAATATTATAATAAACAAGAAAATATTATAATAAACAAGAAAATATTAAATAAAGAAGAAAATATTAAATAAAGAAGAAAATGGTTTTTTGCTAGAAAACATTCTTACTATTTCTTTTCTTTTAGTTTTCCAATGTGAATTTGAAAATCGATAGAATTCTTATTCTGTAAATGAATTACAGATGTATTATAAATACATTTACATTTTTTGTAGTACATTTAGAATCTGTTATAATCAAAGAAGTATTATATATATATATATATATATATATATATATATAATACTTTTTCCTAGTATATAGTTTACGTTTAGAATAATATAAAAATAGAATGTATTAGAAACAAATACATTATTTAGAATATATATATATATTTATAATATAAAGAGGTAAAAACCTCTACATAATTGAAAAACTTTCTGTGTTATTTTGATCCCCCAAAAAACAATTCTTAAGGGATCAAAACTTGTTTTTGGGAATCTTAAAATAGAATGAATTATTCTGACCTTTCAATCACTATACATGTATATTTCAATTGTCTCGCTTAGAACATTTTTTAAAAGAGCTCGTGGAACCATGGTATCAAACATTCCAAAATCAAATAAAGAATCAGATATTTGATCTTCATCATCTACTATCTGATTTAATGTCTGTTCAATAACTCTTTTACCTGCAAATGCAATGTATGCATTAGGCTCGACAATCGTGACATTAGCCAACATACCAAAACTAGCAGTGACTCCACCAGTTGTCGGTGATGTAAGAACTGAAATATATAGTAAATTTTTCTCCTTTTGATATGTATGCAACACAGCAGCTATTTTATTCATTTGCATTAAGCTAAAACTTCCTTCTTGCATGCGCGCTCCACCAGAAGCACATACGAGAATTAATGGAAGAAAATTCTCAGTAGCACACTGTATTAAACGGGTTATTTTTTCACCCACTACCGAGCCCATACTGCCTCCCATGAACTGAAAATCCATAACTCCGAGTGCGACAGGAATACCATTTATTTCACCTATGCCTGTTTGAATAGCGTCGGGTAAACCTGTTTCTTTTTGATAGGAAGTGTTATAATCTTGATAAGACTGTTCTTCTGTTTCTATAAATTCTTCCTTTCCTAGATTAAGTGTACTCTTAATTAGTTTAATGTTAGCGTCGACATATTCTTTTTCTTCTTTAGTTAAAGAGTCATAAGTTAAAGGAAATTCTTCTTCAATATCCTCAGTATCTTCAATATCTTCAGTATCTCTTTCTTTTTTCTTAGGAAATTTTTCTTTGCTATCTAGTGTTAATGTAGAAAACTGTTTCATTATCTCTAGTAAATAGAGATAAATTCTCTTAGTATTTTCAGTATACGACAAAAAATTATTGTCACAATCTTTTTCATTATTCTTGTGATGGAGGTAGAGATTCTCTATTTGGTGAAATAACTCGACACTATTTGTACTATAGTGTAGATCATCCTGCATGATATGATCTATCATATTATAACATTCATAGCGATCTTGTTTTTTAACGTATTCTACTAGAATATCAGAACCAAACCGAGAAAATTCTTCTTCTTTCAGTAAACCACAATAACGATTTCTAAACCAATATTTAAATTGTTTCAAGACCAGATATCTTTCCATCAAACAGATCGCCATATGTGTTCGCAGCCATAAAAAGTAATCTGTCTCTGGGTCAGTTCCTGGATAAAAAGGAAATATTTTTTTTATTTTCCTTGTTTTTCTTTTGTCTTCCGGAAAAGAAAGTTCTTTTTTCACTAAGTTTGTCGCCACTACTTTCAAGAACTTATCTTGTGATAGTAATTGTTCTTTTACGTCGGCTAATTGTTTATTTAATTTAATTAGTAATTCTAAAATTAGGAATTTTTGAAGTTTAAGCGCCATTTTTTCGAATTCTATAGAAATGATTTCAAACTCGTCATTCCTCCTATCTTCCAAATTTTTAGCAAGCAAGCTAGAAATTTGCTCATTTTCAAATGCTTTATTTAAAAGCGCAAACCTATGTAATTCATCTTTTATTTTTTGACGTATTTCAAAAAGTACAAATTGAACTGTTTTCAAACCTGTATCAATAATATCTTGTAGTATCTTAATAGTTTCTTTTGAATCTAAATTCAAATATTTTATGAATTTCTTTTCTAGTGCGACCTTAAGGATATTAACAAGAGTATTGTTGTATGCTACTACAATTCTCAACGCTTTAGTGTCATTTTTATTTTGAAAAAATTCTTTGTAAAAATATTTGTCATAAATTACTTTGTACAATAAAATTGAGACCTTTCGAACCATTTTGATGTCAAACGTCGTATGCTTTTTCTCTAAAAGATCTATACTAGATAAATTCATGCCCATAGGATGCCAAGTGCCATTATCAATTAATAGTTCAATTCGCTCTGAACTAGTCATTTGCAGAGTTGCTCCACATTCTGCACAAACACCTTTTTGTTCTACTAAAGATTTCTTATATATAAGGGTCTCACAATTCTCGCACAAAAACCACAAATGCTTAAAACGTTCCGAATTGAATCTGTCTTCTACGGGGGTTGTTTCTACGGGGGTTGTTTCTACGGGGGTTGTTTCTACGGGGGTTGTTTCGATATATTCAGAATCCTTGTTTTCGTTTTCCTCACACATTTTCCTATATTTTTTCTACATATTGTTAATGTACAACTTTTAACAGATAAAAAACAAATTTTGCTTCCTTTTTATTCCATTTTTTATTTTTTCGAAAAAAAAAAATAAATTTATCCATCTGACTCACTCGACTTAATCGAGAATTAATTCGATCTTATCGTCGTAATTCATTTATTTGTTCAAATAGCGTACTATTATATATATATATATATATAATATGTATTTCATATACATTTGATTCCTTGAATCAAATTCCGCTTCTGATCAAAAAAGAGTAAAAGGAGGTCTCCATCAGGTTCTTTCTGATCTGTCCAACGAATTCACGATGATTCATGAAAAATAATGAACAATTGACTTAATAAAATATCTATTTTTAGATAATACGCTATTTAGAATAGAAGAGATTTGACCGGGATTGAATTTGTTAATTTTGAGCCTCCTTTGGGCGCGTGGCTAGAAGAGATTGAAGGCCCTTGCTCCCTGGGCCTGGATCTACTGATCCGCCGACCCCATCGAATAATCTAGAAAATATATTTCTATATTAGTAGGTAATAGCTAAATATCTTTCCTCTAGCCGAATTATCTATTCCCATCCATTCGGTATTCGGCTCAATCTTAAAAGAAAAGATTGGGCCGAGGTCGATTTGATTAAGGGACCAAACAGACGAAAGTCACTCGATTACAAGCGATCAATCGTATCAAATTCAAATTTGATTTCTTTCCATACTTCACAAGCGGCAGCTAGTTCAGGGCTCCATTTAGTAGCTTCGCGGATCACTTCATTACCTTCACGCGCAAGATCACGTCCTTCATTACGAGCTTGTACACAAGCTTCTAAAGCGACCCGATTAGCCACTGCACCAGGTGCATTTCCCCAAGGGTGCCCCAAAGTCCCTCCACCAAACTGTAATACGGAATCATCCCCAAAGATCTCGGTTAGAGCAGGCATATGCCAAACGTGAATACCTCCTGAAGCTACAGGCAGGACACCCGGCATAGAGACCCAATCTTGAGTGAAATAAATACCACGACTTCGGTCTTTTTCAATAAAATCATCACGCAATAGATCAACAAAACCCAAAGTGACTTCTCGTTCTCCTTCAAGTTTACCTACTACAGTACCAGCGTGAATATGATCTCCACCAGACATACGTAGTGCTTTAGCCAGTACACGGAAGTGCATACCATGATTTCTTTGTCTGTCAATAACTGCATGCATTGCGCGGTGAATGTGAAGAAGTAGGCCGTTATCTCGGCAATAATGAGCCAACGAAGTATTTGCCGTAAAACCTCCAGTCAGATAGTCATGCATGACTATAGGAACTCCCAATTCTCTGGCGAATACTGCTCTTTTCATCATTTCTTCACATGTACCTGCAGTAGCATTCAGGTAATGTCCCTTAATCTCACCCGTCTCAGCCTGAGCTTTATAAAGTGCTTCTGCACAAAAGCAGAAACGATCTCTCCAGCGCATAAATGGTTGGGAATTCACGTTTTCATCATCCTTGGTAAAATCAAGTCCACCACGGAGACATTCATAAACCGCTCTACCATAATTCTTGGCAGATAGACCCAATTTTGGTTTTATAGTACATCCCAACAAAGGACGACCATATTTGTTTAATTTATCTCTTTCTACTTGAATACCATGTGGTGGGCCTTGGAAAGTTTTTGAATAAGCAGGAGGAATTCGTAAATCTTCCAGACGTAGAGCCCGTAAGGCTTTGAATCCAAATACATTACCTACAATAGAAGTGAACAGGTTAGTAACAGAACCTTCTTCAAAAAGATCTAAAGGGTAAGCTACATAGGCAATAAATTGATTTTCCTCTCCAGCAACGGGTTCAATATCATAGCATCGCCCCTTGTAACGATCAAGACTGGTAAGTCCATCGGTCCAAACAGTCGTCCACGTACCAGTGGAAGATTCGGCGGCTACTGCTGCTCCCGCTTCTTCGGGGGGTACTCCAGGTTGAGGAGTGACTCGGAATGCTGCTAAGATATCAGTATCTTTGGTCTGATATTCCGGAGTATAATAAGTTAATCTGTAATCTTTAACACCAGCTTTGAATCCGACACTTGCTTTAGTCTCTGTTTTTGGTGACATAAATAAGTCCCTCCCTATGATTTATTGGTTAATAGCTCTTACAAGAACGAGGTCTACTCGACCGGGGTGTCGAACGTAAAGAATAACTTTTGTAATACAAAATACTCATTTTGTAATACAAAATACTCATTTTGTAGCCTTTAATTGTCAAAAAGGCTTTTCTTTCAAGTGATATTGTATCATGTTATGTATGTATGACGCAACCCAATTTCTTATTTCGATTGACCTGAGGACCTTTCCGCAATTCTAATTTTCTATAGAAGTAAACATAGATTTCTTCATTTTAGGCGAAAAAGAAAATGATAAAAAAAAATTGCAATAGCAGACCGTATGGGCATAGGTGGAAATGTGCCTAGTTATTGGCTCAGCAAGTTGAAGACTTCTTTATGATCGTTATCCATTTACTTGCAATTTCATAGATTAATATCTCTTTATCTCAACAAAAGAGCATCAGCGGCCTCTAGTCGTGTTCTGGCTCTTTTGAGAGCCATATCAGCCTCGATTGCTTGTCTCTTGCCTTCAGCTCGCGCACGATGAGCTTTAGCTAGTCTAAACCTTTCCTGAGCCTCTTGAAGATCAATATCAATACCTCTTTCTGCATTATTTACCAATAATGTGATTTCATTATTGTCTATCTTGGCAAAACCACCCATCAAAGCCATAGTGGACCACTGGGCATTGAGTCGTATTTTCATGACTCCTATATCCAAAGCTGTTACAATTGCAGTATGGTTGGGTAATACACCCATTTGACCATTATTGGTAGTTAGTATTATTTCTTGAACTTCTGAATCCCAAACAACTCGATTGGGAGTGATTACACGAAGATTTAGGTTCATTTTGTTTCTTTAAATTTCTTTTAAGTTCATAGCCTTTGCGGTAGCTTCATCAATGTTACCCACCAAATAAAAGGACTGTTCGGGTAGACCATCTAATTCTCCGGAAAGGATCATTTGAAAACCTCTAATTGTCTCTATTAGACTAACATATTTACCGGGGGAACCAGTGAATACCTCTGCTACAAAAAAGGGTTGTGACAAAAACCGTTCAATTTTTCTTGCTCTTGCCACGATTAAACGATCGTCTTCTGATAATTCGTCTAATCCAAGAATAGCTATAATATCTTGAAGTTCCTTATAACGTTGCAAAGTTTGTTTCACTCCTTGCGCAGTTTCATAATGTTCTTCGCCTACGATCGAAGGTTGGAGCATAGTTGACGTGGAATCTAATGGATCTACCGCCGGATAGATCCCCTTGGCAGCTAATCCTCTCGATAGTACAGTAGTAGCATCTAAATGTGCAAATGTTGTAGCAGGAGCGGGATCAGTCAAGTCATCTGCAGGTACATAAACTGCTTGAATGGAGGTTATAGATCCTTCTTTGGTAGAAGTTATTCTCTCTTGTAAAGAACCCATTTCCGTGCTAAGAGTTGGTTGATAACCCACTGCGGAAGGCATTCTGCCTAATAATGCGGATACCTCTGATCCTGCTTGGACAAAGCGGAAGATATTGTCAATAAATAGGAGTACATCTTGTTTATTGACATCTCGGAAATATTCAGCCATAGTTAAAGCAGTTAAACCTACTCTCATACGAGCTCCTGGTGGTTCATTCATCTGACCATAGACCAAAGCTACTTTTGATTCTGATATATTTTGTTCATTAATGACTCCCGATTCTTTCATTTCCTTGTAAAGATCATTCCCTTCACGGGTACGTTCTCCTACTCCGCCAAATACAGAAACACCTCCATGAGCCTTAGCAATGTTGTTGATTAATTCCATAATTAACACTGTTTTACCCACTCCAGCTCCCCCGAATAATCCAATTTTTCCCCCACGGCGGTAAGGAGCTAAAAGATCCACTACTTTAATGCCTGTTTCAAAGATTGAAAATTGGGTATCCAATTGTGTAAAGGCGGGAGCAGATCTATGAATAGGAGATCTTGTGAGAGCATCTACAGGACCTAAGTCATCAACAGGTTCCCCAAGAACATTAAAAATTCTTCCAAGAGTAGTTTCACCAACTGGAACACTAAGTGGACCTCCTGTATCAATTACTTTCATTCCTCTCATCAAACCGTCTGTAGCACTCATAGCTACAGCTCTAACCTTATTATTTCCTAATAATTGTTGTACCTCACAAGTCACACTTATTGGCTGACCAGTTGTATCGTTATCCTTAACTATCAAGGAATTGTAAATTCTAGGCATATTACCTGGAGGGAAAGATACGTCTAGTACTGGGCCGATTATCTGATCAATACGTCCTGCCTTCTTTTCTACAAGTGCGGAAACCCCAAGAATAAAAGGATTGGTTCTCATAAAAAAATAAATAAAAAAAGGATATTGATTCCAATTGCTAATACTAGCAAAAAACCTAAAAAAGCACAAATGCTCCGTAATGAGTTGATCAGTCAATAATCATTTAGAGTTATAACTTACATTTACTTAGTAATCTCTTTCTTTGTAAAGTTCAACTTTGATAATGATCTAAAAATGGATTCAGTATTTAAAAATGAATCGAAATAATTGATATTATTAAAATAGAGTAAAACTTATTTGATGCGATTGAGTAATAAATCGCAATCAAATAAGTTTTACCTACTATTGGATTTGAACCAATGACTCTCGCCGTATGAAAGCGATACTCTAACCACTGAGTTAAGTGGGTTATTTATTATCATAAATAGAGTCGTACCTAGAAACAATTCTAGGTATAATTAGACATATAAACAATATGCCCTTAACTAGGATTTGAATGATTTAATCAAATATCATCCGTCTTGACAGAAAGTGATCTATTTTATTAGTATATCTTCAAGACTAAACTGTGAAGGGCTATAGCTCAGCTAGGTAGAGCACCTCGTTTACACGTGCGCCAATGGTTTTCAGGAGAGTTTATTGGTTCATTCGGTCCATAAAATAGATTTGAGTCTTACTCTATGAATTGGGAGAACAATAGCATGACAAAGATGAAGTTCGCTCTGATTCGAACTATAGATCTAGTTGATATGGTCAATCTCGTGGACATTCAATGTCAGACATAATGAGTACAATACGAGGATCTCAAAAAAGAATTCTTTTCGCTCTATGAACTTTGAGGTGTATGAAGTCTCATATTATTCTATTTTTAGGGCGAGAGAGACTCCATTTGGATTGGAGAATCTATGTCTAAGCATGACAGACCTACGTCAAGGAAACCTTTTGAAGAACTTTGGGATTGCTTCCGAAAAATTTTCGTTTGAAGCAAACGGAGCCATCTTATTATCTTTCTGGAAAGAAGAGAATGGCAGACTAACTGATTTTTTCATCAGTTAATGAAAGAGCCCAATGCAAAAAAAATGCATGTTGGGTTCTTGGAACAGTTCGAATCATTTTGGTAATAAGAAATTTGATCTGTTCTACCGAGAAGGTCTACGGTTCGAGTCCGTATAGCCCTATACAATTAGGGAACTTTCTATTCTTTCTCTCTCATATTGTCCCTATGATTCGATGCTAATTTGAAATGAAAAATAAAGAATATCGTTTTTTTTGTTTAAATGCGGAACACAGAAGAGAATTTTTTGAAGAAAAAGTAAAGAGGAAATATGAATGAAAAGCAAAAAGGAATTTAGAATTATTAATCAAATAATATTATTTCGACTGCGACTCAGAGTCTTATTCCCCAATATCTCTGTTATACAGAACAATAGATCGGAAATCGTGTCGGAATATCGGCACATAATAATTTTTTTATATGAAAAATTTCATAGGTTCCACGGGTCGATCGGTACCTATCGATTAGAATCGATATTATAATCGAACTCCGTTGTTTTTTTTTTTCAATTTGCTAGAAAGACATAGTATCGATTTGATTTCCCCTTGAACATTTTATTCCAATATGTGTGCCTTGAGGAGGACTCGAACCTTCACACTCAGCAGTCACGCGTGCTAGGTGTTTACCTCGTGCATATCGTGTGCTCTTTTATTTTATAGAGCACATCTGCTCTTGTTGGCCCGCATGGCGGGCAATATACCTCTCTGCTTGGGGGAATAATATAGAGCTATTCTGTCCTCGTTGAGCAGGTGAGGAGATCTACGTGTCTATAAGGTGGACAGAGGTACTACCGCTCCGCGTATCAGCACGTCTGTGCTGTGCTTTTAGCAAGCACATGTGAGATACGTGGGGTATGCGGGGTATACGGGCCACTTTGCGGCGCGTGTGTCGAGACTGTTTTGGTCTGGCGTGTCTGCCATTTCACCATCAAGGCAGACAATAAAAAAAAAGAAGAAATAATTATTTCCCTATTTCGAATACTATATTAAACTAGATAGTTTAGGTTTGTCGAATATATTATTATTCGAATAATATATTAATATATTAAACTAGGTCGTTTAGTTTTTTTCGCTTTATTTTTCAAATTCATTTAAATTATCCCTCAATATTTTATTTTCAATATCTAAAAATCTTGAATATGGAACAAATAGATAAAGTTGAACTTGCTAGCACATTTCACATCGTTAGAAACAACAACCCTGAAAGACCCCTTATTTACAATAAATAAAGTTCCCTTACATCAAACCATATTCACACGTTACAACACGAACCAACGCGAAGTCTGCCGAACTGCACGGGTTCTTTTAGAACCAATTATTTAAAATGTATTAAATAATATAATATTCTTTTATTAATTTCTGTGTTAAGTCACAGACGAAACATAGAATTAAATATAATAAATGATAATGAATCATTCGGGAGGGGAGAGAAGCGATTAATAAATTGACAATAAATAGAAGAATTTGATCTATTTAAACAGGAATCTATTTATGTTTCTATTTTCTGAATATGATACTTTTTGGATATATTTATCCATATCCAGTCTTATCCCGATTCTGGCATTCTCAATTTCAAGAAGTTTGGCTCCAATAAGTAAAGGGCCGGAGAAAGCCACTAGTTATGAATCAGGTATAGAACCAATGGGAGATACCTGGATCCAATTTAGAATTCGTTATTATATGTTTGCTTTAGTTTTCGTTGTTTTTGATGTGGAAACAGTCTTTCTCTATCCGTGGGCCATGAGTTTTGATATTTTGGGTCTGTTTACATTTATAGAAGCTTTTATTTTCGTGATTATCTTAATTGTTGGTTTAGTTTATGCATGGAGAAAAGGAGCATTGGAATGGTCTTAACTCCCAAATTTCGGAATAATAAAAGGCGAGTAGAAAATTATCTAAATATAAAGCCGGCGATAAATCCTATAGAATCATCTTTACTTGATCAAGCAACTCCAAATTCAGTGATTTCCACTACTCTAAACGATCTGTCCAATTGGGCGAGACTCTCTAGTCTATGGCCGCTCCTTTATGGTACTAGTTGTTGTTTTATCGAATTTGCTTCATTAATAGGTTCGCGATTCGACTTTGATCGTTACGGTTTGGTGCCAAGATCCAGTCCTAGGCAAGCCGACTTACTTATAACAGCCGGAACCGTGACCATGAAAATGGCTCCTTCTTTAGTGAGATTATATGAACAAATGCCTGAACCAAAATATGTAATTGCTATGGGAGCCTGTACTATTACAGGAGGAATGTTTAGTACAGATTCTTATAGTACCGTTCGCGGAGTAGATAAGTTAATTCCTGTGGATATCTATTTGCCGGGTTGCCCTCCTAAACCAGAAGCTATTATAGATGCTATAATAAAACTTCGTGAAAAAATAGCTCAAGAAATATCTGAAGATAGAAACGAGTTTCAACAAGGAAAGAGGTATTTCACTAGAAAACATAGGTTTTATTTTGGGTCTAGTATTCTTATTGAAAATAAGGAGGAGAAGTTTTTTCATCAATCTTATGAATCTCGGTTTGAATCGACTTTAGAGATAACTCCCAAAACATCTGAACCCATTTCAGAGATATCATACCCTTTGAAAAATTTGAAGAAAATACGAGAGGTTGCTGGCGAATGAATAATCGTTAGTAAAAAGTAACGAGCAGGAAATAGAAAAAATAATTTTTGAAAATTCCATTAGAAATGTCAAATCCTTATACAGATACTTTGACAATAAATAGTAATCAAATGCAAGGTCGATTATCTGCTTGGCTAGCTAAGCATAAGTTAGCTCATAGACCTTTGGGTTTTGATTACCAAGGCACAGAAACATTACAGATCAAATCTGAGGATTGGGTCTCTATAGCCGTTGCTCTATATGTTTATGGTTTTAATTATCTTCGTTCTCAGTGTGCTTATGATGTAGCACCAGGGGGTTCCTTAGCTAGTGTATATCATCTTACAAGAATAAACGATAATGCAGATCAACCCGAAGAGGTGTGTATAAAAGTATTTGTCCCAAGGGAAGATCCCAGAATCCCGTCTGTTCTACGTATTTGGAAAGGTGCTAATTTCCAGGAACGGGAATCTTATGATATGTTCGGAATATTTTATGAAAGTCATCCATGTCTAAAACGTATATTGATGCCAGAAAGTTGGATTGGGTGGCCTTTACGCAAAGACTATATTGCACCTGATTTTTATGAAATACAAGATTCTCATTGAGTGCAAAAAAAAGAAAAAAAGATAAATATATCTTCTATTCTAAGATATTTAGAATAAGATAACACTCTGACTGCAAGCAAATTATTATTCATTTGTATTCTCCTATATTCTTGAATGAATATAGGATGAATAATATAGTTTTATTCATATGGCAATAATTTTTTACCACGCTCATCTCATGTACAAAAAGGAAAGCTCCTATAACAGTTTAAGTTTTTATTAGATTATATTAGTCTAACCATCAAATCTTTTTCGATTTGCGTTTGAGATGTGATACAAAGTATCAAGATGCGATTAGAACAGAGAACGCATATACAAAAAAAAACAAAAAAGAATGAAATCCCAGTATGAAAAGAGTTTATGCACGTAGACATAGATCTATATGTATCGATCTATGTATGTCTATCTACATAGGTTATACATGAAAAAAATAGAATATATACATATATAAGAAAACAATAAAATTAATTACTATTACTCGCGGTGAATAATCCCATTTATTTATGGAATAATATAGTTTTGATATCCATTTTTTTCTAATCTCATGCTTGTACTTCTACATTTGTCTAAGTCCATCTAATAAATAAAATAAATAATGTTTTCGTGTTCATCGGTGGTCTAACACACATTAGAAATGAGAGAAATGACTCTGATATCTCTCATATAAGCATGGGGGGATTTGAAATGATTATAGAAATCATTTTTGGGATCTCCCGTAAAAAATATTAGTTATGGCTCACATCCACAAATAACATTCAAAATAATATGAATTTGAATCAATTTCGATCTTTATTTCACAAAATTTTCTATATGTTGATATTTGAATTACTGGAATTTCGACTTATTATTTTCTGACCAAAGTGGTTGGACCCAAGTCTTCTAAATTTTTCTGACGCCGTAGAGGTCGGGTAACCAATTCAAGTACATCTGTTGCATTGGCAAACCCATGAATCTGAGCAAAAGTAAATTCAACTGACCATTTAGTACTAATTCCTCTTGCTTCTAGCGGGTTAGCATGAGCCATTCCCGTGATAGCTAAATCGGGTTGTAATTCGCGTATACGTCGTATTTGATTCGAATTATCTGGTTTCTCCACAATTCGTGGTATTGGTACACACATTTTCATACATGTATCTTGTAAAAGTGATAATTCAGCAGCTTGATATCGTTTATCCATATATGGAATGCCAATTTCATGAACAATCATTCCACATCTGATTAAGAATCTTGCTAGAGATACTTCTAGCAGATTATCTCCCATGAAAAAGACAGATTTACCACGTACCAAATCAAGATAATCCTTTAAACTTTCCCATATCCGTTCCTCTCTTTCCTCCAAACCTTGGGGTTCAATACCAAATACAGGACAAATCTTTTCAATCCAAGCACGCGTTCCGTCTGGACCGATAGGAAAAGGAGCTCCAATTAATTGACATTTTTCGCGTCTTATCAAAGTTGTCGCTGTCCGACTCAAAAATGGGTTAACACCACAAACATAAACTCCATCACCCAATGATGGAAGATCGGTGTATTTTTGAGCAGGTAACCAACCTGATACCTTGATGGATTGACGTTTTAATTCTAGATTTAGTTGAGAAGCCACATTGGATGGCAAAGATCCAAAAAGAACTAAGGAGGGGTGATTTGCATATTCAACCAATTCCTCTTTTTTTCTAGAATGAAAAGTGAAAAAATTTTGTATAGTTTCTTTTCGTGAACGAAAAGAGAATTCCGGTTCTGGACAACGATGTGCCATCGCAGCTAACACAGTATCTTCTCCTTGAGTAAAAGCATAATCGAGTCCATTCGCTCTTGCCACTAGAATTGGGATTCCAATTTCCCATTCTAGTTTGGGTGCCATACCTTCCAAATCCATTTTGATTATCTCTGTAGTACAAGTACCTATCCATATGATTACGCTGGGGTCTCTATCTTTTCTTATTCGAATACAAAGTTTTTTTAATCCTTCATAATCATTCAATTGAGCCGAGATATCTCCTTCTTCCAATTCTGCCATTGCATAGCGAGGTTCTGCAAAAATCATTACTCCAAGTGCATTTTGCAGAAAATAACCGCATGTCTTTGTACCCACAACTAGAAAGAAACTATCTTCAATCTTTTGATATAACCAAGATACACAGCTAATTGGACAAAAAGTATGGTAATTACCTGTCTCACATTCGACAGTGAGAGTTTCATCAATTTTCACTGACATAAATGATTATAACTATGTTGATTAAATCGTCGTAAATCCAAGTAAATTTTCCTTATTATTTTGATGTTTCCCCTCATCAATAGGATTGAGATAAAGGTCAGAGAGTAAACTGAATAATTCCCGATCTGGAATCTCCTTTGGCACAATACCTTCTGGTTGGGACAATATTTGATCCGCTATGTCTAAATAATATTCACATACATAGTTAAGAGATGGTTCGGATCCAACCATTTCAAATAAGGTTTTGCCCTTGACTCTCGAAACTCGAATATCTTCAATAAGAGGTAACACTTCTATTACGGGCATTGGACAGGCTTCTACATATTTATTGATAAGATCTCTTATAGATGTACGATTTCCAACCAAACCTGCTAATCGCAGTGGATGTGTACGAGCTTTTTCCCTGATAGAAGCAGTAATACGATTAGCTGCAAATAATGCATCAAATCCATTATCTGTAATAATGACACAATAATCTGCATAGTTCAACGGAGCAGCAAAACCTCCACAAACCACGTCGCCCAATACATCAAATAATATTATATCATATTCGTAAAATGCATTTAATTCTTTTAACAATTTCACAGTCTCTCCTACCACATATCCCCCGCATCCAGCTCCTGCAGGTGGCCCCCCAGCTTCCACACAATCTACCCCTCCATAACCTTTATGAATGACATCTTCGGACCAAATATCTTCATAATGATAATCTTTGGACTGCAAAGTATCTATAATTGTAGGTATCAAAAATCCTGTCAGAGTAAAAGTACTATCATGTTTGGGATCACATCCAATCTGTAACACTTTTTCACCACGTCTAGCTAGGGCAATTGAAATATTACAACTAGTGGTTGATTTACCAATTCCGCCTTTTCCATAAACTGCTATTTTCATCTTTTGATCTCCTTTTATTTCTTTTTTATCTTCCGGACTTGTGATTCGTTTGATCTAATTTTGAGTTGAACTTTGCCTTATTTATACTAATTGTAGCATGTTACATTGTTTGACATTGTTTTTTTTTTAGCTCCCTCACATCTTAAACCTCATTCTCTCCTGAGTAAATGGAGGAAGCCAAACAAAAGACCCTTCCTCCATTCCCAGATAAATACAATTTATATTTATTAATTTGAAGCGGATGGAACTCCCCGCTAATTAAGACTTAGTTCTCTCTATTCATAATAATAGAATGAAAAAACCAATTGACCGCATGGCAAATGATAAGAGGAGAAGATAGGTTTGGGATTCGATTTGGTTACTGCCTGCAAATGAATGCTTTTGTTATGTTATATGTGATGTCGTGCATGGTTATTTCAATGAATCAATGGAAAACCAAGGAAATAGTTTTGGAAAGATCCCGATCCTCCCATGGATTCAGTTTGTTCTTTTTTTCAAATATCTCTATTTTCTTCTTATATTTTGTTATATGTATATAGCAACATACATATATAACAAATGTATCGTCAATCACTCATCATTTGATTCATGATAGAAAATCACAATGAATTGAATCCGGTCGATTTTTTTACCGGGCGAACGACGGGGATCGAACCCGCGCGTGGTGGATTCACAATCCACTGCCTTGGAACCACTTGGCTACGTCCGCCCCAAACTAATTGACAGTCTCTGTCTACGGTCATTCCATTTCAAGAAGAATGGTTCTAAGCCCCGAAAATGAACTAATAATGAAACTAATATATTATTATTAGTTATGAACTCTTCAGTTCTGCTGGCAAGCTCTGACCGGACATCAAAGTGATGCATTGCAAGATAAATAACCTTCAACGCAACTCTCGAACAAGTTCGTTACATTTCTTTATTTGTTTGTTGAAAACAATAGTTTTGGGTATCCAATTTAAGATCTGAGCCGATACTTATTATTATGCATCCATGGCTGAATGGTTAAAGCACCCAACTCATAATTGGGAAGTCGCGGGTTCAATTCCTGCTGGATGCACAATAAACAGTTATTGTGCTCTGCTCGCAATAACTTTTAGTTTTATGACGGAAAAATTAGACGGAAAAAACAGTACCAAACCTTTCGGTTTTGGTACTGTTTTCTTTTTTGCTTTTCAAGGATTGAAAGACACTAACAATTCATCGGATTGAGTAATTAGCCGTCTATAGAATTAGCTTCAACAGCAGCTAGATCCAGAGGGAAGTTGTGAGCGTTACGCTCGTGCATCACTTCCATACCAAGGTTAGCACGATTAATGATATCGGCCCAAGTGTTAATTACACGACCTTGACTGTCAACAACAGATTGGTTGAAATTGAATCCATTTAAGTTGAAAGCCATAGTGCTGATGCCTAAAGCAGTAAACCAGATACCTACTACTGGCCAAGCAGCTAAAAAGAAATGTAGAGAACGGGAGTTGTTGAAACTAGCATATTGGAAGATCAATCGGCCGAAATAACCGTGAGCAGCTACAATATTGTAGGTTTCTTCTTCCTGACCAAATTTGTAACCTGCATTAGCAGACTCATTTTCGGTAGTTTCCCTGATCAAACTCGAAGTTACCAAGGAACCATGCATAGCACTAAATAGAGAGCCGCCGAATACGCCAGCTACACCTAACATGTGAAATGGATGCATAAGAATATTGTGTTCAGCCTGGAATACGATCATGAAATTGAAAGTACCAGAAATTCCTAGAGGCATACCATCAGAGAAACTTCCTTGACCAATAGGGTAAATCAAGAAAACAGCAGTAGCTGCTGCTACTGGAGCTGAATATGCAACAGCAATCCAAGGACGCATACCTAGACGGAAGCTAAGCTCCCACTCACGACCCATATAGCAAGCTACACCAAGTAGGAAGTGTAGAACGATTAGCTCATAGGGACCACCGTTGTATAGCCATTCATCAACAGAAGCTGCTTCCCAGATCGGATAGAAATGCAGACCAATGGCTGCAGAGGTAGGAATAATAGCACCGGAAATAATATTGTTTCCATAAAGAAGAGAACCGGAAACAGGTTCACGAATACCATCAATATCTACTGGAGGAGCTGCAATGAAAGCGATAATGAATACAGAGGTTGCAGTCAATAGGGTAGGAATCATCAAAACACCGAACCATCCAATGTAAAGACGGTTTTCAGTGCTAGTGATCCAATCGCAAAAACGATTCCATAGGCTTGCGCTTTCGCGTCTTTCTAAAATTGCGGTCATGGTTATAACTTGGTTTATTTAATCATTAGAAGCTCCCAAGCATACACATAAGGCTTGTTATTCAACAGTATAATATGATTCATATCTGTATGTCAACCAATATTTTATTTTTACATCTTTATGAATACTAAAGAAATTCATGGTATCTTCCTCCATAAACTATATGCACATATATTGAAATACTTTTCAATAGTATAATATCCGTAGGTATTAATACCGGTATTAATGCGCTCTATGAGCATTCCTTCTTTCTTTATGATTCAAGGTAATAAATAATAGTATTTATTACCTTGAAGTTAAATGTAATTGGATAAAACTGGGTAAGAAAGACCTTATTATTTCTCAGGATGATTCCCGAATAGTGGGATGCTGCCTCCCTTCCTTATTAAAAGCAATGGATAACATGAATTGGATTAGATCATAAGTTAAAAATACTTTTAGGTACTAGATTCTAGTACTCTGGGTTGCCCGGGACTTGAACCCGGAGCTCATCGGATGGAGTGGATTATCCGCTCTTTTTATAAGAGCAAGAAATCTCTCCCCAAACCGTGCTTGCAATTTTCATTGCACACGGCTTTCTCCATGTAGTAATTTAGTAATCATTTGGTGGGATTTCCGGGTGGAAAAGAACTATAGGATCATTAAATTCATCCTGGCAATTGCTCAATAAGCATTTCATTGGTCAAATCATTTTTCTATTTGTTTATTCTGCATCTTTTGCCAGAAATTAGCCAGGGGATTTATCTGGCTAATTTCTGAATTCCAAATTCGTTCTCTCTGTGAACGAGTTTTTGAAAAGGACGAAGAAATGAATTTTTCTTTTGAAAACGATTTTGTAAAGAGTTCCGAACCTAATTGTTCCCGAACTACACGTATCGTACTTTTATGTTTACAGGCCAAGGTTTTAGCACATGAAAGTAGAAGTATATACTTTATATGATATAAACCATCTTGATTGATTGATCCACTGTAGTAATGAAAAAGATTTATCCAAATTCGATCGAATCGATCGAGGATATCATCATCTGATAGACTGGCCCAAGACAATTTACTAATTGGCCACCCTGAGATGTTACAAAACTTTTCTTTAGCCAAAAAGAAAAGAATTGATCTAATCGGAGCTATTAGGTTTAATTCATTGGTAATGAGATCGGTAATGAATAAATCATCTAGCATTTTGGCCCTAACCACGAGAGGTTTCATTTTAACATGCAGAAAATAACCTAAAAAAGAAAAAGAAGTCTTGGATAATTCAAGACTGCATATCCTATACGGTTGAAACCAAAGATGAAAATAGTATTGCCAAAAATGAAACAGATGATATCTACATTTTTTCACTTGAAGGTGCGTACCCTTTAGAGCTATAAGGGATCTTTCTCCATATCTCACATAATGGATGAAAGAATCCTTCAACAACCAGATCTTTTTTGAATAAATTTTATGGGGAAATAGAACAATATCTTTGATCTTTTTATCAAAATGAGTTCGATCGGGAAAAGATCCATATAACAACGATTGTGAATTCAAAAATCGTTTAATAAGAGGAATTAAAAACGATTCGCATTCATACACATAAGAATTCCAAAGGAACAGGGAGAACCTCGTATTTTCTCTCTGTGTAATCAGAGCTTTCTGCAAATTTTCTCGACTAAAACTATTTTTCCACTCATGGAGAATGGATCGTAATAAATGCAAAGAAGGAGCATCTCGAATCCAGCGACGAAAAATTCGAACCAAAATTTCCGGATGAATTGAGTAGGGCACTCGTATATCTGATATATAATTGGAATGCGGTAACTTATCCTCCATAAGAGGAAATAGGCAATGGATGGATCGGAGACTATTCCACCCATTCATTCCTTCCATGAAATGTTTTGATCGCATTGCGAACGAAACTTCCAAGACAATTGTAAAACCTTCTAGTATCGATTTAGAAGAAAAATTCTTATTGCATTCAATCAATTTATTTGGATTGGAATTCCCGAATAAACTAATGGAATTAGTTTGTTTACGTATCCGACGAATTGAACGTTTTACAGTTAGGAAACTCAAAAAATTAGAAGGTTCGGAGGAACCAGATCTATCTAAATGATGATCATGAGCAATTGCGTAAAGATCTTCCCGGAAAAAAAGCGGATATAAAAAGAATTGTTGCCAAGATTTATGTTTGTTTTCATTTCTTTGGAATTCACCCATTTTTAAAAACCCCCGGACCCAAGAATAACCTCTTGGATTATTAAATGATACATGGTGCGATCTAGTTGGGACATAATAGAAAATATCTATCTGATAATTTTCTTCACATAGATTTTCATTCGTCATGAGGAAGAACGAAAATCTTTTATTTTGGCGGTCCGATCGCTCTCCTGACTCATGGAATACAATTAACCTGGTCAGTACACTATTTCTCTTACACATTTTTCTTCGAGTACTTAGGACTCATTGTGGATGTACAAACCCTGATTTACTACAGGGAAAACTTCCTTTATCGGTTACTAAAAGGCTCTTAACTTCCGATTAGTAAAGGGAATTCCTCGTTGAAATGAGGAACAGAAGCTCGTTCTTCTTGTTTTACTTATGATTCAAGCCATCCAGCTTTATCCATTGACTCACTTGACTTAATCACCCGCACTCTCAATTTATTTGATCTTATTTCAAAATTAATCCTTTTTTTTTCAAATTTATAATACACATGTAAATAATATGCATTTACATGCATGCATAATTTCTTGGATAAAATCCGCTTCTGATCAAAAAAGAAAGAAAGTCGAGATTCTTAGAACGACATGCTGCTTTTTCCATTTTATTTACTTTTCAGGATCAGTCGTAGCCTTACTAATTTTACCGATGGTATAGACGAATTGAGTAGTTCATCCGAATGTGTAAAAGACCATAGTCGCACTTAAAAGCCGAGTACTCTACCATTGAGTTAGCAACCCTTATTTGGAGAGATACAGTCGAAGTGGAATACGCAGTTACTTTAATCGATATTTTAACAATCGTTCTGATTGAACGACTGAAATAGAACCTTTAAAAAAAGAAATCATCAAGGGATATATAATTGAACTTTACCGTTTCTGAATCAAATCAAGTGATCTTTCCGGATCAGGTTATTTCTGATCCGTTAAACGAATTCACCATAAAAAATAAATGGTAGAGATACTCACTTTTATTATATTAAAACAATATGCTATTGTCAATCCCAAAATGTTGGGATTGACTGTTGGATTGGCACTACAATAAGATGAAAAATTATTAGAAATAGAAAGAGAAGACCGTTAGGAATGGCAGTAAAAAAAGTTTTATATTCATTAAAAATAATCAATTTTTTTTTTAGTTTTTTATTTCCTCCATTCGGTTCGTTCTCGGTGGAACAGCTCTAATCTTTTTCATTTCCATACACGTTGAAAAAGATTCCTTATGTGCTTCTCTATATAAGATCGCAGGGCAAAAAAATACATGAAATGAACATATAATAAGAGAAATAAAAATGGATAATAAGAAAACAACCACGAAACAAAACGTGTATAATATAAAAATCTTATATGATTGAAAGTTATTGATAAATTTATTGGACCTAGACGTAGACGCATTATTTATATCTCCCTCCCCCTTTTTTAATAAATTTAAAGCACGTTTAAAATGATCAATTTCGCCCTATAAAATACCATGAACAGTTTCCGTAGGTTGAGCTCCTAATTCAAGAAAATGAACAATAGCACTATAAATTAAACGAGTTTCATTCTTATTCATTTTTTTATAAAAACTCAATTCCTGAAGAGCTCTTCCTTCGCTTCGAGACTTAACGTCAATTGCAACAATTCGATAGGTAGCTCGTTGGGATAGATAAACAAGATACCTCCTTCTACCCCCCCCCCCTGTAAAACGTATATGAAGGTTTATCTTCATACGGCTCGAGTAATTGAAATAATTGTTTAATTAGGATTAGGATCTCCCTAATTATAGAACAAATAGATAATATTAGATATCTTATTCCTTTTAATTATTAAAAGGGAAAATGACAGATAAAATCTGTATTCTTAGCTCAAGTATGCTTGAGTTATCTTAAAAAAGAAGATAATATTACTAATATAGTGGAATATTTCTCTCCACTTGCCGTCTTTCATCTATTTTTTCTCTACGTTTTATGTTAAATAATATCTCAATCCATTATATGGATCAAATCGTTTGATCGGAAATAGAATTTTCTTGTTCTGAGATCAATTTTTCTGAATCATTAGGTCCAAGCTTTACTCTGGTGGTTCTCGTCCTTACGGAATGATAGCAACATACATTCCGCTATTTTCCACGTTGAGCAATAGGAACGTTTGATCCTTGTAGAGTTGGATAAAGTTTTCTCAAAATCTTTCCGAGTTATTCTAATTCACTATTATATTTTTTTTTTTAAGCTCGATGTAAACTTACAAAGTGGTTATAGCTCGTTGATTTTAATTTAATTTTAATTTACATTAACCCTAGATTCTGCCCCTAATTGAAAAAGAAATTGATACCTGGTCTATTAAACATATCTTTTTAAGGAGATAAATGTTGAGCTAAGAGCATCTTCGAATAAAAATAGCGGATGCCATAATCCACAGAACTAATCATGTCGTTCAAGTTGCACGTTGCTTTCTACCACATGCTTTTAGACGAATTTTTATCATAAGGTAGACCTCTGATCTGATACAAAATGGATATGTAATTATGAATAGTCATTTCTATAATACATTTTGAATAATGATATATATATATATATATATATATATATATATATATATATATATATTAATTGCTCTAGTTAGCTAGGTATTCAACGCTTCTTTAGCTGCGTACATTACTTCGACAGTAATGGTTTCAATCCCCTTTTGTCGTGCAAATTTATCAGTATTTCTTTCTACCTTTTCTCTGGCAAAACGAGGAATTTTACTTAATTCTAGTCGACTTTCAGGATTCCAAATTAGGCCTATATTCGTAGACAATGATTTGGATATTATTTCTTTAGTATCATGACCACCAAAAATATCTAGAAGATGGTCCTCCATACCCAGAGCAAATGAGTTATAAACTAGATCAGCTATTTGATTAGTACCTTCGTAACCTAGAAAGGGTCGGTATCCCAGGGGAAAGTTTTGTATATGAACTGGTGCAGAAATAACTCCACAAGGAATATCAAGACGTTTACCAATATGACGTTCCATTTGAGTACCAAATATTGCAGATGGTTTCATGCGAGCGATCATATCTCCTACCTCAGCATGATCATCTGTGATCAGTATTTCATCGCAGAAACCTTGAATTTGCTCTTTGAACCATTTCGCATCATGTTTGCAATAAGTACCCGCACAACTCACACGAATCCCCATTTCTCGAACAAGTATCTTAGTGATTGAAGCAGCGTGCGTTGTATCACCAAAAACAACTGTTTCTTTGCCCGTCAAATTTTGACAATCAATAGATCTTGAAAACCAAGCAGCTTGGGAAACAAATCGAGTCTGTCCGTCGATATAAGGTTCATAATCCACTCTTTTACTCGATGAACTAAGAGCCAAGGTATTCACATTTTTTTGAATGTGGCGGATCCACTCCGCCATATCTACAGCTCCCATGGGAGCTGTAGATATGTAAGGCATCCCATATTCTTTATTTAAAGACATTGCTGTCATCAAGCCCACTTCACGATAAGGAATTAAATTGAACCAAGCTTTTGGTAAATTTTGAAGATCTTCTACAGATCCTCCTTCAGGAATTATTTGATTAATTTTGATGTCCAAATCTCGTAATAAACGTCTTAACTCACGACAATCGTGTTGATTATGAAAACCCAATGTAAAAATTCCAATTATATTGACAGAAGGCGCATCGGTTAGAAATTGATCCCATTTTTCTTGTCTATGACATCTATCTAAATAATATCGAACCACCTGTTCTAAAGTTCTATCCGCTGCTTGAATTTCATTTACTTGATAATGATCAACATCTGCAAAAATTACGTCGGAATTAGAAATTATAGATGCTCTATTCACAAAGTTCTGTAAATCTTCTTGCAAAATACTAGAGGTACATGTAGGTGTCAATATGATAAGATCAGGATATTCCTCTTTATCTTTCCGGAGAATATTATCCACAACTCTTTCTTGAGATCCACGTGCTAGTACGTGACGATCTACTATGCTAGCAGTTGCAGCAGTAAAATCTCTTTCGCGTTCTAACATAGAACGCATTACATTGAAATAATCATCTCCTAGAGGAGCATGCATAATGGCATGCACATTTTTGAAAGAACTAGCTACTCGTAGGGTTCCAATATGAGCAGGACCAGCATACATCCAATAGGCTAATTTCATAAATTAGACTTTATCTCTATCTCAATTTGATCTGTATTCCCATCGTACACCACAAAAATATCCCTTTCTATATTTAGATCTTATTGAAATCAATATTTCCGTTCTATAAGTAGAGTCTATGAAAGGATGAGAAATCAAAAAGAATTTTTTTCTTCTTATTTCTTTTTTCAATAATACTATTCCACCTGGGACGGAAGGATTCGAACCTTCGCAATAACAGGACCAAAACCTGCTGCCTTACCGCTTGGCCACGCCCCATTGTTGATTTATTTTAATCAATTAATATCAATTGACGCAATGTTTCATTTTAATTCATTCTTATCTGGTGCGAAAAACCGGAGGGGCATTTCTTCAGATCTATATTACTATAGGGGAACCTAAAAAGAAACAAGAATCTACATTCATTGGTCATTCTCTATCAGAATGGTTAAAATATTATATGAAGAAATGATCCCTTCCAACTCGAAGACTAAAAGTCTAATCTTGCCGAAGAAATTCGATTGATTGGCCAAATACTTTTGGATCTTTACATCATTTTTATTCATCGGAGAATCAAAATGCCAGTTATCCTCAACCTCCATATTTGTCTAGACGATGCTGCTTTTCATTTGAATAATCCCTTTTTTGCCAAATTGCCTGAAGCTTATGCGATTTTCGATCCAATTGTTAATGTAATGCCAATTATCCCTCTGTTCTTTTTTTTATTAGCCTTTGCTTGGCAAGCTGCCGTAAGTTTTCGATAACGAAAATCTTACAAAAAGTTTTTTGTATTCACTTGATACGGAAACAATTTTATTGTTTCAATAGTTACATTCTAACTATTTCTATTGGATCATTTTCATTAACCAAATTGGTGTAAAACTCTTTTTCCTTGTTCTGATGTTTAGTTTGTGATACATCAATTGTTCTCAACAAATCAAAATACCTCGGATTAGTCAATATCAACTGCATCACACTTGGAGTTTGGGTTATTAGGTATTGATTAGAATATGTTATTTTTCTTTTTTATTAATAGAGGGGCATATCTTTGATATTTATTTAAATAACGAATAAGGATGAGAATTTATCTATGTATTCCAAATTTTCTTCTATTTTAGACAATTTATATACTTGTTTCTATTTTTTGTTTGAAAAGATGATAGATAAATTTGTTAATTGTGATAATCCTAAACAAGGTTAGGATAGTTTAATTGGTACTCGAGTTCCTATTTATCCTGTTCAATTCCGAGCAAAGTAAGAAAAGAGAAACAGAATAGATTCAATTCTGAATCTGCTTTTTTTCTTTGCTCGGCCGATAAGCATATGATACAAAAATTGATGATCTATTCCGTTTTCTAATAAGAATCCCGGAGATTACATAATGCTTACTCTTAAGCTGTTCGTTTACACAGTAGTGATATTTTTTGTTTCTCTCTTTATCTTTGGATTCCTATCAAACGATCCAGGACGAAATCCTGGGCGTAAAGAATAGTGATGAAAAAAGATTAGAAAGTAGATTTTGTAAAAGGGCCTATTTCTATAGGTTTTGAGGAGTAATCTTAAGTGACTGAACGGAGAGAGAGGGATTCGAACCCTCGGTACAAATAGTCTGTACAACGGATTAGCAATCCACCGCTTTAGTCCGCTCAGCCATCTCTCCTAGATGGGAGATCTAAAATGAATATAGCATTTCACTAAATAAAGACCAAGATTTGTGAGAATCCAATTTTTTTTTATTCCGTTCCAAACGATTTTTCGCTTTCTCTAGCCCGGCCAGTATCTGGCCAGGCCATTATCTTTCCTAGATAAGAATAATTGACCAAATTATGAAGCATACAGTGCTCTAGCTAATCTGAAAGCTAAAAATAATACTATAAAAGCAGCTAAAAGGGCTATCAAAATTTGACCTAGTGATATCATTTCTTTATTTCCTCTCCAATCACTTTTTTTTATTATATAAGATAATAGATAAGCACTTCTAGTTATTTATTTTAATGATTCCAGCTGTTTCAGGCAATAATCTGGATGAGATGTTCTAGATTGAAAATGGATAGATCATATTGGAAGGGTAAAAAAGAGATTTAAAAGACTAAGAGTAGATCCTTTTTATGAAAATGATCATAATTTTCATTTTCTATTCATAAAGAAAAACTATGACAAAATCACTTGAACCATTCTAAGGAATGTGTTAATAATTATAACAGCTATATAGAATGGTTACTAAAAAAAATATTACTTAAGTAATAGGGTATTATTTATAATATGCATAAAGGATTGTTCTTGCAAGAGTAAAAACAATAAGGTAAGGGGCAGATTTAAAAGGAACCATCTCCTATTGAATTTTCAGGAATAGGGAAATATGATGATAGGAACTTGCGTTAAATTCTTATTAGAATCAAAAAATTCCTTTTTTCCCTATTGGACAAAAGATCGATCTGTATGATACAATGAAATTGTGGCGGGTATAGTTTAGTGGTAAAAGTGTGATTCGTTCTATCATTATATTCAACAGAGTTGAAGGATCTTTCAACTCTCGTCTATATTTTGAAAAAAAAAGCTATATTTCTATTATAGGTTCCAAACCTCTCCTATGAATACCCTGGTTCAGGAAAGGAATTGTGCACATTCTCGTAATTTGGATTTGGAATGATAAAACAACCCTATTTTCCATTCCATCCAAGATGGCGAAACAGAATGTAGAATGTTTTCAAGGATTAGACCGATCTATCTAATCAGATCAATTAAAGATCCATGGATATCAAAAGATTCTTTTTCATCGTAACTAAATATTCAACTGCTAGAATAGCAAAAGTTGGAGCCAAATAGCTAGATAACAGTGACTTTGGTTTACTTGAGTCACCGTGATTTTGTTTGAGCTCGGTGGAATTTGATTTCCTCTAGGATCGCAATCAGTAGAAATAGGGAACGAAGTAATTAGAAAGATTTTTTAGCCCAATATTAAGATTTTTCAATCTTATCTTTCTATAGGGATCATCTATAAAGTGAATAGGTATTCTATATATTAAGGTTGTTCACCTGAAATTAAGAGGAAAGAAAGAACTACATCTAAACTAACATAGATGTTATGGAGCAGAGCAAAACTATTTTTTAATTTTCTTTTTTTTTTTTTTTATTCACAAATATTTATTATTAATGTGAATAATCGTTTTTCATTAGACCTCCCATTCTATCTCTCTCCCATGGAGGAGCCGAATGAAATGAAATTTTCATGTTCGGTTCTGAATTAGAGGCGTTAATCAACGTCGACTATAACCCCTAGCCTTCCAAGCTAACGATGCGGGTTCGATTCCCGCTACCCGCTCATTTATATTCCTTATTCAAATTTTTCATGTCAACTTCTCTCTCATTCACATGAACTTTTTATGCCCATGTTACATATCTATTCTTTCTCTTTCTTTCCCGAATCTGGTTGTGGATGGAGAAAAAATCATACTTTTTTGTTCCCGATAAAGTATTTCAAGGAATAATGAAAATAAAGCGTCCATCGTCTAATGGATAGGACAGAGGTCTTCTAAACCTTAAGTATAGGTTCAAATCCTATTGGACGTAATAATGCGTTATGCTTTGTAAATGTTGCAAAATGATTATTAAACTCTTTTATCTTGTTCCCAACATAAGAAAAAGTTGGATATTTTCTTGAATAGCTTCTTTTAAAAGGCCTTCTGCTTGTTCCGTCAATATCCCAGTAGAACGTATAATTTCTCCAAACTGGGGTTTAATTTTTGCTAAATACTCGCGCAACCTAAAGATAAATTTTTTAACTTGTACGATCTCTAATGCATCTAGATATCCATTCGTTCCAGTATAAATCATAGCTATTTGTTCTTCCACTGTTAAAGGATCCGATTGAGATTGTTTGAGCAATTCGCGTAATCGTTGACCTCTTGCCAATTGATCTTGTGTAGCTTTATCAAGATCAGAAGCGAATTGTGCAAAAGCTTCTAACTCTGCAAGTTGGGCTAATTCTAATTTTAATTTTCCAGCTACTTGTTTCATAGCTTTCATCTGAGCTGCGGATCCTACTCTAGATACGGAAAGACCAACATTAATGGCAGGTTGAATTCCTGCATTGAATAGATCAGCTGATAAGAAGATTTGTCCGTCGGTAATGGAAATTACGTTAGTGGGAATATAAGCTGAGACATCTCCAGCTTGAGTCTCCACTATTGGTAAAGCAGTCAAACTCCCTCCACCTAACTGAGAATTTAATTTAGCTGCTCTTTCTAATAAACGAGAATGTAAATAGAAAACATCTCCGGGATAAGCTTCCCGGCCAGGTGGTCTTCTTAATAGAAGAGACATTTGTCGATAAGCTTGTGCTTGTTTGGAAAGATCATCATAAATGATTAATGTATGTTGTTCTTTATACATAAAGTATTCGGCTAAAGCTGCTCCTGTATAAGGAGCAAGATATTGTAATGTAGCAGGAGAATCCGCAGTTTCCGCTACCACAATGGTATACTCCATTGCGCCACGTTCTTCGAAGGTATTAACTACCTGAGCTACGGAAGAAGCTTTTTGGCCAATAGCGACATAAACACATATTACATTCTGATTTTTTTGATTTATAATCGTATCTGTAGCTACTGCCGTCTTACCGGTCTGCCTGTCCCCAATAATCAATTCTCGCTGACCGCGTCCTATAGGGATCATAGAATCAATAGCAATAAGACCCGTTTGAAGAGGTTCATATACAGAACGTCTTGAAATAATACCTGGGGCGGGAGATTCGATCAATCGAGATTCGGAAGATGAAATATTACCCTTACCATCAATAGGTCGAGCTAGCGCATTTACAACTCGACCCAAATAAGCATCACTTACTGGTATCTGAGCAATTTTTCCTGTTGCTCTCACGGAACTGCCCTCTTGTATCATCAAGCCATCACCCATTAATACAGCTCCAACATTATCTGATTCTAGATTTAGGGCAATACCTACTGTACCATCTACGAATTCTACTAATTCCCCTGCCATTACTTTATCAAGACCATGAATACGAGCAATGCCATCTCCTACTTGAAGTACAGTACCAATATTAACAACTTGGACCTCGTTATTATATTGTTCAATCTGTTTACGTATCATACTACTGATTTCATCCGGTCGAATAGTTACCATTAACACTAGTTAATTCTCTTTTGAAAAATAAGACCTACTATATATTATATATATATATATATATATTTAATAATATATATACTGTTAATCAGTTATGTTTTTCATGGCTAGGAGCAGGTCGATATTATGCTCGATCGTACGTAAATGTAACTCGCTATTCAAACGACTATTCAGAGTTCCTAGAGCTCTTTGGACAGCTTGGCGAGAAATTTGTTTCTGAACCTGTTCAATTACTCTTTGTTGCTCCAAGTGAATGGTTTCATTCTTTAAATTTTCTAATTGTTTCAAATTAATAGAAGCAATATTGATAAGATCCTCTTTTTCTTGTTCTATTTGAGAGTATCCATTTACCCGAATTTCGCGTGCTCGCATTTCTACTTCCCGTAAGCGAGCCCGGGCTTGCTCAAGCTGATTAGCAGCTCCTTTACATAGTTCTTCAGAATTCTGAATAGTACTCAATATTTTCTGTTTACGGTTATCTAATAGATTACTTAATGAAAGTAGATTATCTATTCATAAGTTGAACGAATTGATAATCTCTTCCCAAACCGAACACGAACCTTTCGATTCATTCGGCTCTCCCGCTCGGCTTTTTTTACCGAGCCTGCCCTTTTCGTTCATATTATGTAAAAATAAAATCAATTTATCAAAGACCAAAATCTACGAAGGGCTCTTTTGCCAAAAGGGATTTTTTATTATCAACAAAGTTGTTTTTTCTTCTTTTTTTCTTTTTCTTCTTTTTTCTTTTCATTCATATTTCCTATTTACTTTTTCTTGAATAAATTCGCTTTTGTGTAGGTCGTCGGTTCCGCATTTAAACCCAAAAAATTGGATGGGAGATTAGGACTATTTTTCAGTAGATAGATTGAATAATTCCATTGATATGAATGTTATATATCGGATCAACCTCCAACTATGCCTTTGAACCCTTCTCATATTAGCACAGCGGTGGAAAGAGTACCCAGTTGTGCTTGGACTTCAAGCAGTTTAGCTTTAACCATTCTAAAGATTTTCTCTTGTTGGTTGGGATTGGTAAGAAAATTTCCCAATCAATTACGAAATGCTATAGTTCTTCCATATTTTTTTCCCTTTTAGAAGTAATTCGTTGAGATCATGCACTTTTCTATCTACAAAGTGCAGTTGGTTGGATCCAGCTAGATTATTCAAATATACAACTCGCACACACTCCCTTTCCGAAATAGATCAGTACACCAAGCACCACACTGAGATTTATTATATTTGTTTCTAAAATATTGGTATTTAACCCGAAACCCTCAGCGGAGGATAGGGAAATGAAAGAATCAGTTACATTTTTCATACGCTCTCCCCTCATAGATAAGGATACTTTTACAAAGTTTTTTCTCCGACTCGATTCTACTATTATTTGAATTTCGGATAAGCAGATTTCGAGTACTTAGTAAGTCCCAGGTCCCGCATAACGATAAATAAGGATACAATTATGAAAAAAAAACTTTGTTCGATCTATCTACTTCTCCGAGTGTCACAAATCTTTCTGACCGAAACAAGTGAAGTATAAGTCCACTATTTTGGATCAGCCCCTCCCCTATTGGCTGAACAAGAAAATTGATAGAGGGGGGTCTTTAAAATCCCGAAGAATACGGATTTTGGTCTGCGAGATCAAACAAATGGATTAGCAAATAAAAGTGCCAGAGCTACAACTAATCCATAAATAGTTAAAGCTTCCATAAAAGCTAAACTTAGTAGTAAGGTGCCTCGTATTTTACCCTCCGCCTCTGGTTGTCTCGCAATACCTTCAACAGCTTGTCCCGCAGCAGTGCCTTGACCAATGCCAGGTCCAATAGAAGCAAGGCCTACGGATAATCCAGCAGCAATAACGGAAGCAGCAGAAATCAAAGGATTCATGGTAATCTCCTCTTAGGTGGTGGATAATATGATAGTTTTATCTATTGATTTGATTGTTCACGTTCAACTAGAGAACAATTTCTTTCAAACAACTAAACTCCGACGAAATGGCATTCAAAATTATGATATTACCAATTCTCTACCCTGACATTATATTCTTTTTTAGATGAAATAGAGACAGATTTTTTTCATTTATAAAATGAAATATTCTGCGTAATAGCCCATTTTTTATGGTTAATTATAAATAATTCTATATATTAGTCTATATATGTATATATATATATATGTATAACATAATACAAACTATGTACATAAAATGTATGTATCCCTTCGAAATCGAAAAATGCATTGTTCCACACCGGGGTACACAGTTTACTAAACTAATTCCCATTAGTAAACCTATTCATTTTACTATGTAGATATGAATCTACAAATATGATCTATTCTATCTATGGATTTTATCCACGGGATTAGTGATCCTGAATTTTTCTACTAAGATCTTAGAGATGAAGTATTTTCATTTATGATTATACAAGGGAGAATCCAAATGAAAAGAACATTTCACGTTTCATACATAATTTGATATGTATGAAACGTGAAATGTTCAGAAAAGACTGAGTCCAATTAATTGAATTAATGATGACCCTCCATGGATTCGCCTATATAAGCTGCGGCTAGAGTTGCAAAGATTAGAGCTTGAATACCACTTGTAAATAATCCTAGGAACATTACAGGTATAGGTACCACTAAAGGTACTAAGGAAACAAGAACGGCAACTACTAATTCGTCAGCTAATATATTTCCAAAAAGTCGAAAACTAAGTGATAGAGGTTTTGTAAAATCTTCTAATATGTTAATTGGTAAAAGTATTGGGGTTGGTTGAATATATTTACCAAAATAGCCTAAACCCCTCTTTGTAAAACCTGCATAAAAATAAGCTACTGATGTGAGCAAAGCTAGAGCTACTGTAGTATTAATATCATTTGTAGGTGCGGCTAATTCCCCATGAGGTAATTTAATAATTCCCCAAGGAAAAAGAGCACCTGCCCAGTTAGAAACAAAGATAAATAGAAACATAGTCCCTATAAAAGAAACCCAGGGACCATATTCTTCTTCGCCAATCTGAGTTCTAGCCAAGTCCCGAACAAATTCGAGAACATATTCCACAAAATTTTGTGCTCCGTTCGGAATGATTTGTGGGTCTCGAACAGCTAGAGTAGCTGAACCTAATAAGACAGCAATTACAATCCAGGAAGTTATAAGTACCTGTGCATGAACTTGAAACCCCCCTATTTGCCAATAAAAATGCTGACCTACTTCCACACCGGATATATCGTAGAAATAATTCAGCATGTTAATAGGAAATTGTACAATATCCATATTACCCTTTTACCCTTTATATAGAAAGATGAACTTCAAAAAGAAATGATTTTGGTTCAATGACCGATTCCTCAATTATTTCACTATCATCAGTCAGGCTACGAAATAAAATAATGGAATGATTATTTGATTGATTAAGAAGATTTCTTTATTTCTATCAAAATATTTTATCTTAATCTATTCTATAAGATTTGGGAATAGTAGCCAACTTAGTTCTAGCTTCTCTTTTTTTATTTTTAATTCACTAATTACAATTCTCTACCCGCGCGAATTGCTAAAATTAATTTATTTAGGATCAGTCGGATTGGTCCTCTACCATCATCATTGGCTGGGATTGGGATATCCACGAGATCTGGGTCACAATCTGTATCAACTAAGCAAATTGTTGGAATACCCAAAGTTCTACATTCCCGAATAGCAGTATATTCTCCTTTTTGATCGAGAATTATTACAATATCGGGCAATTTTGTCATGTACCTAATACCCTCTAGATCTTCTTGCAATTTGTTCAATTCTCTCTTGAGTATTGCTGCTTCTTTTTTCGTAAATCCATCAAATCCTCCCGTATTTTTTTTTTTCGTTAAATTTTTGAATTTTTCAAGTCTTGCTTCTGTAGTAAACCAATTAGTTAACATACCCGCGAGCCATTTTTTATTTACATAATGACATCGAGCTGCTAAAGCAGCTAATTTAGCAGCATCAGCTGTTTGATGTTTTGTACCAACTATCATAAATTGTTTTCCTCTTTTTGCTCCATCAAACACAAAATCACAGGCTTCTGATAAAAAACGAGCGGTGTAAGTTAAATTTATAATATGACTATCTTTACGTTCTTTAAAAATGTAAGGTGCCATTTTAGGATTCCATTTTCTGGTCTCATGACCAAAATGAACTCCTACTTTTACCATCTCTTTCAAATTGATGTTCCAATTTTTTTTCGTCATTTTTGTTTTTCTTTTTTTACTATGTGTAATATCTACATTCCAATGGAATGGGTTAGATTGCTTGCCGTAGCGTACTTGGTACAAGTATTCATTTCATTTTTGAAAAGAAATCTAACAATTTGCTTTGCTCGTTTTGATTTTTTCTGCTCGTTTTGATTTTTTCTTTTTTATTTTTACTAGTTTTTTTATAATTTTTTTTCTTTTTTGTTTAAGAGATAAAACGGAGACTTGATATTGATGCTCAAAAAAAAAATCTTCGACTTTATTGATAAATAGACTTTTGTTCCTCGTTCTCGAATTCATTTTGTTCCGTTTTCCCAAACGGTTGAATCCAGTACCGACAGGTATCATTCCCCCGAGAATAACATTTTCCTTCAAGCCCTTCAACCAATCAATGCGACCTTGAAGAGCAGATTTAGCTAGGACCTGAGCAGTCTCCTGAAAACTCGCTTCTGACAGAAAACTTTGAGTATTCAGAGATGCGTTTGTCATTCCCAATAAAATGGTTCGATAGTTTATTCTTTTTTCTAGAGCGCGATCCATTCTTTGTACTCGTGATAATCCAACGAGTTCTCCGGGTAAAAAAAGGCTACCTAGTCCATTTTCCAAATTTTTATTTTCGGACCTGTCGACATCTACAACTAAAACTTTCGATGTAATTTGGCGCACAATAATTTCTATATGTTTATCAGAAATTTGTACCCCCTGGGATCGATAAACCCTTTGAATTTCATCGACCAACTGATTCTGACTATCCTCCATAGTCATTCTAACACTGGTAAATGACCCCCAAAAGTTTCCAAAAAATATTGCCAGGTATCTGTTCAATTTTTGAAATCTTTTTTTTCGATTTTTCGATATTGAAGTATTTGAACGGGCTTCTGACAATTGTTCAACTTTAGGAAGACCTTGAATTATATCATCGGATTTTAATCTTTCGTATAACAGAGTTATTAATGTATCTCCTTGGTAAAGAATTTTCCCATAATAACTATTAAGAGTTGCTCCTCGAGTACCCAAATAGGGTTTAGCTAATCTAATGACGAAAGATCCCTCATGAACAACTACAATTTGACCAGATCCTTGGAGTTGTTTATCTTCGGATATCCATATACTTTCGGAAAAAAATTGTCCAAGGCTGACTACTGGAAATGTTTTTTCAAAAAAATTGGATAGGCAAAAGTACAAATTCAAATTGAAGAAATTGAAAATAATATTCCTGCATGAATCAAATTGATAAATTCCCCTCTTTTCGTCCATAAAAAAGCATTTAGCTAATTGGAAATTATTCGAGTCATTGTTAGAAATGGAACGTTCAGTTAGTAACACTTTTTTATAAGTCATGAAATGAGAGTATGGGAAACGATTAGCAATACTATGTAAATGACCCAGGAGACCTGACAATTCAATTATTTTTCTACTTGCATCCGACTTTTTTACTGTATTCAAGCATTTTAAATCATGAAACAAAACGATTTGCAAAAAATCAGAAGGAGAAAGAATAATAAAAGATTCATCTTTTTTATTCTCATTAGGTAATGAACGAATAGTTCCCTTACTAAGTAATTTACTTTTATCATTCAGAAAAAAAGAATTAGTGTGACCTAATTTGTTATGAAACAAAAATGGAGAACTTGCTATATTTTCCCTTTTTGCCATATTGAAAAAAGGGTATTTCAGCAAGCTAATTTGAATCATATTGATAATGATCTCATTTGTTCCTACTGAAATAAGAGAAGCATAAGTCTTTTTTATTTTGAATCTGGGCCCTCCGTCTAATTGATTTTCAAGAGAATTCCTTTTTTTTTCAATTGAATAACCTCCGAGAATATTCCCATATTTTAAAAAAGAAAAAATGTGCTTTTTATTTAGTAGAATACCTTGTCCTCTGGGTATTCTAAAAATTAAATCAGGACAAGGGATTCTTCGCTTTCCCCATTGTTTATCACACCATAATGGTACGATGAGTTTCTTTTTTTCCTTTTTTACCCTCATATTGGTATTTTCAAAAAGAATGGTGGAATAGATAGAGTCTTTATGTTCGTTAGGTATGGTTCGATCAGTTTCGAAATAATTCAAGATTTTTTTTCCTTTTTCAAAACAGTTTGAGTCAACTGATTCGTGTTTCACTTGATCCACCGAATAATTCGAAAGTGATTTATGTTTGTCAAGAAGAAGTTCTGGAATATCCACTTGATCTTGATCTGAAGAAAAAGGTACTACAACGGATTCATATATACCTCCCGATAATACCCATAAATGGGTTGTCTCTAATATAAAATTAGACATAGGGATACTCCGGTGCATTTCTCCTGTCAAGTCAGAATATATATGTTTCTTTACTTTTTCTTTAAAGGGGGATCTTTTAGCACGAACCTCGGCAATTACTTGTTCCGATTCGACGAGTTGATTATTCTGAATGAATAGCAAACTTTCTGGCGGAATCGTTAAGTTTTTTACTTCATATTTATTATCGATAGTCACGTCTAAACTATTATGACATATATAAGCAGGATGCCCATGACGGGTACGGGTAGGATAAACCAAATTTTCATTGAATTCAATTTTTCCGGTGAACGGGGCTCGTACATGTTCTGCAATATCACCCGTGAATACTCCACCAGTATGAAAAGTCCTTAGTGTTAGTTGAGTTCCCGGTTCTCCAATTGATTGGCCTGCAATAATGCCGACTGCTTCTCCTAATTCGATTAAGTTGCTATGAGTAGTATTCCGACCATAACATAATTGACAAATCCAAGATATACTTTTGCAAGTAAAAGGGGTTCGTATATATATTGGTTGTATTTGGAAATAATAGAATTGATTGGCAAGTGTAATTCCAATATCTTCATTGCGCGTGGCAATACATCTCCCGTGTATATATACATCGTCTGCTAATACACGACCAATTAGTGTTTGTAGAACAAATTTATTTTTGATTGTTTCTCGATCTTGAATAAGATTTACAAAAAGACCTTGGATAGTACCACAATCTACTTTACGTACAACGAGGTGTTGTACTACTTCAACAAGTCTACGTGTGAGGTATCCAGCATCTGCTGTTCGTATAGAAGTATCCACAACTCCTTTACGAGCACCATAACATGAAATAATATATTCCGTTAAAGAAAGTCCTTCGCGGAAATTCCCTTGAATGGGTAGATCAACAATTTTTCCTTGAGGATCTGACATTAATCCTCTCATACCTACTAATTGGTGAACCTGAGATGTACTTCCTCTAGCTCCTGAAAAGGACATCATATGTACTGGATTAAGAGGATCAGTCATCCTAAAATTCGGATTCATTTCTCGTCTCAAATATTCACTGGTAGCATGCCATATCTCGATCAATTGACGTAATTTTTCTACTGCATGTACATTCCCATAATCATGATGTCTTTCCGAAGCAAACCCTTGTTGCTGCGCATCTTGGATAAGCCATGCTTTAGATGGTGTTGTTAAAAGATCATCAATTCCTAATGAAATAGCTGCGTCGGTAGCTTGCTGGAAACCTAAAATCTTCAGTTGATCTAATATATGTGATGTATATGTCATTCCAAATTGATTTACGAATCTTCTAATAAGGTGCTTCATAACAAATTTATCCATCCCTTTATTAAAAAAGGGCACTTCAAATGGAAAGGGATGGGTAAATTTGACGAAATTTTGTGCCATAAGAATAAGATATCCCCATTTTGGGGAGCAGGATTCAGCAATGGGTTTAAGCTGGAAGGCTCCCTTGATCTTTATCTCTGCATCAATGAGATAAGCATAAGATTAATAACATTAAATTCTGAATAGTGACATTTCTTGTCGGATATCATAAGTCCACAAGCCTTTTATAGCTTCTTCTATTTCTCGATTAAAACGAATGCGACCAACGGTTGTTCGAATGTATTTATTAAGTATTTCCCCCACTCTACCTTTTCTTATTCGAAAATGATCATAGATTTCGTATAAGGTACCTAAACATTCATATTGAACTTCGATAGGAAGTTCTCGGTTTACTGAATTAATAATAGAGGTATCTATCTCTCTCCCCCATCGGAGCCATAAAGGACTGTCTAAATCAATTTGTTTTTGTTCATAAGCTTTAAGCGCATCATCATAGCTATAAAACGAGGGCGAGACGATCTTCTTTTTTGAGCTATTTGGATGGTACCTATTTTCATAAATACCCTGGTTTTTTTGAAGAGTTGATCTATAAAGTCCTAGAAGCATATCTTGAGTCGGTACACAAATAGGATCTCCTATGGTTGGAGAGATAAGATTGAGATGAGAAAACATAAGTAAACGAGCTTCTACTTGAGCTTCCATAGATAAAGGTACGTGGACAGCCATCTGATCCCCGTCAAAGTCCGCATTAAATCCTGCACAAACCAATGGGTGTAACCGAATGGCACGTTCGTTTATTAAAACAGGTATAAACGCTTGTATTCCTAATCTGTGTAAGGTGGGTGCTCGATTTAACAATATGGGATGTTTTTGCATAATCTGTTTAAGTACGTTCCATATAATAGGTCCCCTATCTCGAATTAAAAATTTAGCAGCTCTTAGATTGGGAGCAATCTGTCGTTCAACCAGATCACGAATTAAAAATGCTTGAAAAAGCTCTATTGCGATTTCTCGGGGCAATCCGCATTGATACAATGAGAGAAGGGGACCTACCACAATAACAGAACGACCTGAATAATCGACCCGTTTTCCAAGTAAATTTTCACGGAATCTTCCTTCTTTACCTTGGATGAAATCTGAGAACGATTTATAAGGTCTATCGTGACTATCTCTCACCGGTTGTGCGCCTATACTGTTATCAAGAAGTGCATCTACGGCTTGTTGGACTAATCTCTTTTGATCAGGCAATAAACCCGGTATTAGAAATGCACTATTGGTTTCTATGAATTGTAAAACATTATTATTTCGACGGATAACCGTTTGATAAAGTTCATTGAGATCCGAAGTAATCACTCCACCTTCATTTAATTGAAACATTGGTCTCAGGTCGGGAGGAAGAACTGGTAATAGGCATAGAACCATCCATTGTGGTTCTACATTTGTTCGAAGAAAATATTTAGCAAATCTCATCCGTCTAACCAAAAGATCCTTTCTTCTTCGAAGTTTTTGAAGTTTTTGCTCCTTAAATTGAGCATATATTTTTCTATTACTAAATTCATTCTCTGGCTCCGAAAATAATATAGATATTATCTCATCTATTTGCTTCCATTCTATATATGAACGATCTATAATAATTTGCAGATCTAGACCAGCTAATTGTTCTCTGATAGCTTTTCCTCCAGTGGCAATTTCTCGCTCTTGAACTAGCCCAAAATCCCAAGAGAGATAAGAAGCAATATCTTCTGCCCAGGATTCATACTTAGATGCACGTAAACCCTGAAATCGCAATAAAGTTGGCTTTTTAGTTGTGGGCCTAGTAATAAAAACATTTGGATAGGTTTTTCTAATCTGTTCCCCCCCTCAGAATCGGACATGAAAGTTTCCTCTCATCCGGCTCAAGTAACTATACCGAAATGGAAAGTGATTATGTATCATTATGCAAAAAAATGTTTTTTGCTCTCTATTCAAACTAAATAGTTACTCTTTGCTCAAGTTCCAAGTGAATTCGATTATTGGTTTACGATTCGTATTATGACATAAATATGGAATTAGTGAGCAGTCTCCTCCCTTTTGAACGATGCATTTCTTTGTGAAAGACCTTCAATTCATTTGAAATTCATAAGGGATTTACTTGTCTGTATCTGGTTATAAATCGATCCTGTAGGTTTCTGTTTTACTTCGATGGTTACAATGCTATTTGAAGCATATGTGCGATGAATAGACTCCTATAACCATGTCTTCTTTATAAATCAAGGATAATAAAAATGAAACAGATTTTTCATTCCATTTTTTTTTTATAATATAATAAAAGAAGTATTTTTACGAAGTCCAATTAGCAATTTAATAATATACAAGATATTAACCCTAGATTGATTCCTCTTTATCAACATCTTTTTAAGATGGTTCTAATTCTGAGCTTCATACTACTCTTCCCGAGGGGCGTGTCAGAGCTAAGGGCATCCCAATTAGATTGAATAGGATGACAGTTCCTACGGATCTGTATAATCGGAGCTTGTGATCAAGTCACACATCGCAGTATACTAGGTCTTCTAATTCTTTACGAGTTTTATCTAATAGATCCGCGATATAACTGGGGCGTCGTTTGAAATACCAAATATGAACAACTGGACATGCCAGTTTAATGTATCCCATTCGATATCTTCGAATTCGAGGATCAATATCAAGTTCAACTCCACATTGAGTACAAAAATTGGAGTTGTAGTTTTCCTTGTCATTTTCCATCATTCGAGGTTTTACACAAGCACAAACTCCCCTTTTCTTAGGTCCAAATATTCTTTCACAAAATAATCCATCTCTTACTGGTTCATAAGTTCTATAATCTAAAGTGTGTTCTGTAGTCACTTGTCCGACTCTTTCTCCATTAGGTAATATTCTTTCAGACCAAGCGAGAATCTGCTCGGGAGAAACTAATCCAATTCGAAGTTGTTCGTGTTTATCCTGGTCACTCATAAAAAATAAATTTTGATTCATTTTGATCAAACTTCCTTCTTATCTATCTGAAAGTCTATCTCAGATAGAATAGTATGATTCAATTCTAGAGCTAAAGATCGTAGTTCTTGACTGAGCAATCGGAAAGATTCTGTAGGAGTGCTAGGTTTAGGCATTGGTTCCCCGTTGAAAATGGCGCCCAATATTTTTTCACGAGTATCCATATGGTCAGATTTTAAAGTAAGCATCTCGTGTAAGATATAAGCAACACCAAAACCTTGTAGAGCCCAAACTTCCATTTCTCCTACTCGTTGCCCTCCTCGGTGGGATTTTCCTTTTAGAGGTTGTTGTGTAACCAGTGTATAAGGTCCACTGGAACGTGCATGAATTTTGTCATCAACTTGATGGCACAATTTCGATATATAAGCTATTCCTATTGTAACAGGTTGTTCAAACACCTTTCCTGTTCTTCCATCAATTAATCTATGTTTTCCAGGATGATCAGGTTCAAATACCCATGGATTAGCTGTTTGCTCGCTAGCTTTATAAAGCTCAGAGAACACTAGTTTTCTAGAAGCTTCTCGCTCGTACCTTTCGTCAAAAGGTGCTAGTCTATAATGTTTGTTCATTAGTTTTCCTGCTAAACCAAGCAAACATTCAAAGATCTGTCCTACATTCATTCGTGAAGGTACCCCTAATGGATTTAATACCATGTCCACTGGTGTGCCATTCTGTAAATAAGGCATATCTTGCCTGGGCAAAATTTTTGAAATAATACCTTTATTACCATGCCTTCCAGCTACTTTATCACCCACTTGTATTTTACGTTTTTGTAAAATATATACATGAACTTTTTCTACAATATCGCCGAGATAATCGTCTTCCTCGAACTCCTGAAAGCATCTCACATCGATAACTCGACCTTTTACACCTTTAGGGACTCTAAAACAATTTTCTTTTCCAGTAGGTGCCTTAATATCAAATAAAGCTTGTAATAATTTTCCTTCTGGAGTATTTAATAGTGAGTCTTCTTCTGCTTCCAGTATCAATTTACCTACTAATACATCACCTGTTTCTATCCAAGATCCTATCATTACAAGGCCGTTTTCGTCCAGATGACGAAGTAAGTAAGCATCTAAATGAGGTATTTCTCTAGTTATTACTTCAGGGCCCTGGTTCGTAAAATAAACTCCAATTTCGTATCTTACGATCTGGAAAGAAGTAAAAATGTCTTGATATACCAGACGTTCACTAATAAGTATTGCATCTTCAAAATTGTATCCTTCCCATGGCATATAGGCCACTAAGATGTTTTTTCCCAAAGAAAGTTCTCCTCCTGCTGTAGCTGCACTGTCTGCTATAATTTGTCCCCTCTTTACATACTCCCCTTGGCAAACTCGGGGTTTTTGATGCATACAAGTATCACTATTAGAACGTTGATATAGAATCAATTCTGTTTCTATATTGTCTCGAGCAACAGATGAAGTTATGGTGATATTTTCACCATCAATATACTTTATTTTCCCCCCTTGCTTGGCTATAGCTACACTTCCTGAATCTAGAGCTGCTTGACCCTCCAATCCAGTTCCGACAATACACTTCTCAGGTTGAACAAGTGGAACTGCTTGACGCTGCATATTAGAACCCATTAAAGCACGATTCGCATCATTATGCTCGATAAAAGGAATCAGGCAAACTCCAACGGAAAAATATTGGGAAGGAAAAATACTTCTGAAATGAATTTGGTCCCATGCAAAAAATAAAAATTCTTGTTGAAATCGAGCTGGAGTAAATTGTTCCTCTGGAACCCCTTGATTTAATGCCAGAGAATTTCCTGTAGCGATCCGATAGTATTCATCTTCTCCCGGTAATAGATAAACCATATGTTCTTCGTTCGATCTCTCAGATAGCCTATGGAATGGACTTTGTAAAGAGCCGTAATGACCAAGCGTTGCATAAATAGATAACGAGCCAATAAGCCCAACATTTATTCCTTCGGATGTCGTAATCGGACAAATACGTCCATAATGACTAGGATGAATATCCCGTGTACGAAAAGTAGATGTTCGACTTGTCAATCCTCCAGGGCCCAAAGAGCTCACTTTTCGACTATGAACTATTTCTGCCAATGGATTAGTTTGATCCAAAAATTGTGATAAAGGGTGTAAACCAAAAAAATCTTGAAAAGTTTCCGTTAATGGAATTAACCTTTCCAATTTTTTAGTTATTCTCTTTTTAGGATTGGTTGATGCAGATAATATAGTTTTTTCAATTGCTTCTCTGAAATCAATTAGGGCGAATCGTAATTGCTCTTGTAATAAATCTGCTACAGAACGAATATATCGATTTTGTAGGTGATCTATATCATCGGGTGTACCCGTTCCAAATCGCACTTTGATGAGGTAATCCACAGCAGCCAATACATCGTGCGGTAATGAAAAAATCTCGTTCTCGGGTATATCAAGACTTAGTTTTTTATTCGGATTTCGTCGACCAATCTTTCCTAATGCACATTTTATTCGAAAAAATGCTCTTACTTTTTCATATATAAACTCGCAAAATTCACAATTTTCTTTTTCTATCTCGTCACTTATGTAGAGCTCTTTATAAAGTTCCAAGATGGCTTCTTCCTTCCCGCCATACCAATAGAAATATGTATAATACTCCTCCGAGTACTTGAAAAATGCTAAGATATTCTTATAGTTGAAAATATCTTGGGAATTTAGACCCATAGCCAATAAGAAAAGTAACACAGAAATTTTTTTTTTTCTGTTTACACGAATCCATATCTTTTTTGTTTTTTTCTTGATCTCTAATCTTGATCTTCCTCCCCAATCTGAAATTATTGTGCCAATATAGATAATGTTTCCCGACGGTTTTCGTTCCCAAGTGTAATAAATACCGGGACTTCTTAATATTTGATTGACCACGACTCTGTAATTTCCATTTATTACAAAAGTTCCTTTAGAATTCATTAAAGGAATATCTCCCAGATAGAAAATCATCCGGTTCTTTATCTTTTCACGAGTTTTAGTTTTCTTAATTAATCTTGCTGGTACATATAATTGACAGTGATATGTAAGAGACATATATACAGCATCTCTCTCTTTAATGGAAGGTTCTGTTAATTTATATTCATTCCCAAAAAGGATAAATTTTATTTGTTTATTTGGGCTTTCAATTTTTGAAAACTTATTGAGTTCTTCTATTAAGCCTTGATCGATAAAACGATCAAATCCTTCAAGTTGTATTTTACCAAATTCGGGAATTGTAAATATTCCTTTATTTTCATCTAATCGCATTGAATGTTTCCTATTATAATATATATAGTATATTTCGATATTTATTCCTCATTGATCTATACGAATAAATTCGACAAAAAATTGATATGTATATTTTGTTCACTATATCCCAAAAATAGAAGAAAAAGAAGAGGTCCTTTTCTATTATCTTTTCATAAAGATATGATGGGTATTTTTCTGTAGTTGTTAATTCTCTAGTTATTGACAAATGTGATTTAATATACTATAATTAATGGGTACTCTAAATCCCTATCCTATACTAAAGGGAGGAACTAACTCTAAACCCCTAACTTATATTAGAAATTATAGGTTCCATTTCAATAGGAAATTGAAAACCAACCCCTTTTTCCTATTGGAAAGTAAAAATCCCCCTATTAGACCTGGGACTTATAAATTGGTTATACGACATATCCAAGTGATAAAGAAGGATACGTGAAGTGAAATACCCTACATAACATATCCGAGTGATAAATGGAAAATATCTTTTCCATTAGGAAAAAGAAGAGATCTAAACTAGATCTGGGGATGGCGACATAGCCAAGTGGTAAGGCAGGGGACTGCAAATCCTCGATCCCCAGTTCAAATCTGGGTGTCGCCTTGGTAGCGTAAACAAAGTTAAAGGAATCTAAAAGTCTCCATTTGTACTCCATGTCTTTTGGAGACAACTTGTGTAGCTTCAGGTGCTATTGCTAATAGAGCAGATAAAATTCAATTTTATCGTTAATGTCTGCTCCTATAGGTAGTTGAGAGTAACTAGTTCCAAGAAACAATTTTGAGAAGTCTCTACTATCGACTCATCCTTTTGGAATAGGAAGGTAGAGGATTTCCACTTTGCACTATCCTTATTAGTTCCATTATCATCAAGAATAAATAATGATATTATTCTTTTTTATAAAGAGAGGGATTCGTATGGATATAGTCGGTATCGCTTGGGCTGCTCTAATGGTAGTTTTTACTTTTTCTCTTTCACTCGTAGTATGGGGTAGAAGCGGGCTTTAATAGAATTAATAGTCTTTTTATTTTGAATCAGTCTGTTCAAAATAAATAAAAAATGATTTTACAATGAGAATTACGTATTATCATTAATGATCTAGTAATATTGAATGATCAATGATATGATCAAAACTAAAAATGAATGATCATGTTATGAATACAACTCTACTTCATGTTTATCAAATATGAAGTAGTTCAATATATATAGCGAACTTATATTATTAAGCATAGTATTCTTTACTATGCATCTGTTAAAGAATATGGAGCATTATTATGCTGCTCTGTCCCAACTATACATAGACCCCTTTTCCATATCAATTTTTCTCCTTTACGATTTCCAATTTTGTATTTTACTATGTACTAGTAAATAATGCTTTCTACCATATTCGCATTATAAAAAAAAATTGATAAATAGAAAAATACTTTTACAAGTAGGTTATATTCAGAATAACACCTATGTTCTATCTACATAAAGTTCCTTTTTCCAGAGATATGTAAGAGATAAGAGATTATGATTAGTTTCGCTTTTTTTATCAGGTATTGATAAAAAAGTACCCACGAAACAAATGATAATTTAGATCTACTTATCCAAAATCTGTGTAGAAGAAGTAGTACAAAAGAAAAAGGAAAGGAAAATTTTTCGTTTCCTTCGTACTACTTCTTCTCAAAAAAAAATATCTATTCTTAACCCCTATTACTTTTTTTTTACTGAGGATCTAGATGAATTCTAGATGATCAGTAATCACTGTACTTCGGCTTGACTCGCCGTTTTTACGTAAATGATAAGTAGAAAAGCAGTAGGAAATCCAATGAACAATGCAATAGCAATAAATGCGAGATTATTTACTTCCATGATTGATTTTCCCTTCGTTTTACAATAACTCGAGATTTGATCTCATAGAGTATCTCATTTTTTTGTAAAAAAAAAAAATGGATTGAATCCATGGAGTAATTCCATCAATAGGATCAATCTGAGTAACGGAATTGAGCGGATTTGATGAATTCTTCAATAGAAATTAATTAGTATAACATACTATTATCTCTTGTTCATATCGGATTTAGTAATCCGGTCCCTAATGGATCGATCCCACCGTCTTATTAGTATAGTTCCAAGGTTTGACTCAATTCAATTTTATTCTTAGTAACAAATAACATTAGACATGCAAATTAAATTTGATTAATTAATCAAGTCTTTGTCTCAATGAAATATTTAGATGTTAATAACGATCCAATTTCCTTTGCCTTTTCGAGGATCAGAAAAGTATCATAAAGATTGCTCTGATGGATTATACTGATTGATTTCTTATTTAAATAGGACTAACTAATAAGTTAAAAACTTACCTTCATTAGAAAAAATCCCCCTCGCAATACGGGGATATAATTAATAGATAAAACGAAAAACAAGAATGAATTCTTTTGTTCGGGTGAGAAAGGTGTCGAAGCTTTTACCTTATTTTAGAGAACAAATCACTGGGGGTAAAAAAAAAGGGGGGGGGGGTACAAAGTCCTAGTGATGTTGTTGATGTGAATCGTCCGAGTTATTCACTCAATAAATACATAATGAATTTATGTTCTGAAGATGTTTTTGAAGAATTGGCGGTTGCTTCCTTTTTAATTAGGAGCCATCCTCTATTAATATATCCATTCAAATTTTGAAATAAAAAATTGTTGTAAAAAAAAAAAACTTTGGCTTGCTAATTCTGGGTAGGTATTTCATTTTGATTTCCAAAATTATCAATATATTAGAAAAAAAGGGCAGCCTATATTTATAATATATTGATAATTTAAATCAATATAAGTCGATGAAACCCTGCAAAAGGGTTATTATTTATTTTTTATTTTGCCCCAACCAAATTGATTTTGCTCTGTTTTACGTAAAAAAATGGGCAAATATGCCCCGTAGTCCTACTTTTTTTTCATTATATTACTTATATCGTACAAGAGACGAACAGGACCTATCTATATAGATATGGTTTCGATGATTCCGAAAATAGTCTTTTCATGGAAAAGAAAAATTGATTATAATTGGATCAAATCTTGTCACTACCTGTATTTGTACCTATGCATATTTTTGAGCACCAGTTAACGATTATCAGTAATCGTTAACTGGTGCTCAAAAACAATAAAATGAATAGCTCCTAAATTATCTTATCCTAAGATAAGACCATGACCCTGGAATGAGCAGAATTCTTTGAATAGTAAAAGAAATAGAATTGAATCTTTATTTGATGATTAATTAATTGGAATCTTTTTTATTTTTTAGAAATCATTAAAAAACGTTATTTTCGTTTCTGAAAAACGGGGAACTAGCAAATTTTAAATATTTTATTTATTTCCGAGCAAACAAAAATATGAGAGATGACCGCAGAGCATAGAGCTATACGCAGTATGGATAAAAGAGGATTGCAGATCTATGCTGATAATTCGGTAGTATAATCCACATTCAAAATGTGGAAAAAAAAGTAATAAAATCTATTCTAGTCTACTCTCTTTTCCTTTTTTGCTCTTGTTTGGGGCAGGGATCGCTCAAACAATTGTTCAATTTATTGAATCGGGACTGACGGGGCTCGAACCCGCAACTTCCGTCTTGACAGGGCGGTACTCTAACCAATTGAACTACAATCCCACTAGGTACAGTTTATTGACTAATTAGTCATAGTAATTCAACTGTGCCAGGTCGATAAAACATTTTGTAAAACTTTTCTCTTTCAAATCTTCCGAAAGTATCTGTTCGTTCCGATTCTTTCTATATCGAGTATACGGGATTCAAAAACCAATTACCTTTTTTACCAACTTGATCAATAGATTGATATCAATCTCAATCTATCGATCAAGTTGGTATTGGGCCGAGCTGGATTTGAACCAGCGTAGGCATATTGCCAACGAATTTACAGTCCGTCCCCATTAGCCACTCGGGCATCGACCCAGGAAAAAATGGGAGGTAATTATAATACCTAATTAGGTATTATAATTACTTTCCTAGCCTAGTACCCCTAGGGGAAATCGAATCCCCGTTGCCTCCTTGAAAGAGAGATGTCCTGGGCCACTAGACGATAGGGGCCTACTTATTGTCATAATATTCAAATCCCTAGGAATTTGTCAATAAAAAGAATCTTTCTTCATATTCATTATTGAATATTCTTCTTGTATTGTCAGGATTAGCAGTATAACTAACTATATATATATATATATAGTTCTATTTATATAATATAGACCCCATTAGATTATTCATATCTACGAATACATGGTAAGGCGTAAGTCATCGGTTCAAGCCCGATAAAGGGCTCTTGCAATAAAGCCCAGTGTTCATTTTGAATATTTGATTAAGACAAAAAAGCTGCAATAAAAAAAATAATAATACCTGTCATGATGATTTTTTTGTTATAACGGAATAGAACATGTAATAGAATTGAGAACAACTAATGTAGAATTTTTTTTTAGATCTAGCTTTTTATTTCCTTTATCTTGCTGCTAATAAGACGAGGAATAGTATAAGATTAGGCGTAATCTACCTCACTTTCGTGATTTTGATTCAAGAATCATAATTTCAATTATTAATACTTAATTGAAATTTCAATTACTAGAATATTCTTACTTTTTTCTCTTAATTATTTCGCATTAAAATAAAGTAAATAAAAATGAGAAGTAAGTGAACCTAACCCATTAACTGATTAATATATCAGTTATTCTGATATTGAAAATTAAGGTAGATTTTGAAAGTGAACCTTTCTCAATCACTTGAAATTATTCAAAATTTTCATATTTGGTTGTTAATTGGATATTCTGTCGAATGATTTTTTTCTTTCCGAAAAAATGGATATGTAAGTCTAAATTCTAGATGAAATTATTTTCCTTTTCTCTTTAATAGCATAATTCGATTATGATGTACCAAACATTCTTATATTAATGTACTAGACATTTTACTTTGGTCATTCTACCGGTGGAAAATAGATTGGAATTGAGATATCAAAAAAGATAAGAAAAGGTAAATGGTAAACAAAGGAACTGTTCATTTTTCATTATACGTTCATTTTTTATTATACTCCAATAGTATTTTTTTACTTATGAATTGAATAAAGGGAAAGGAACGAATAGAGTTCTTTCCTCTAGCTCTACGAGTTATAAATAATATTTATTCGTAGAAACAATGTAGTAGTAAAAAACATAGAGATTCATAAAGTATTTAGAAATGTTACTATGAGTAAGTTAATAATATTCAATAGAATAGATATTGTGAATAATCTCTAGTGAAGAGCAGGGAGGAAGAAAAGCTAACTTGCTTTTCCGGCATTCTGTTGATATTTATTACATTCAGAAGATTGGGAAAAAAATGGAATAGAAACAACTTCGGATTATCATGCATTTACTTATATTGTATTAGTTCGGTTTAACTGAATAAAATCTGTGCCAATAAGGAATCTTCGAAACCCGATTTATTGAAAGGGATGATGGATGAAAAATTGTTCATAAATATACAAAACAGCGTATACCCTTTGATTCTATCAGATAGGGTGCTCGGAAAAGGTTGGAATAGTTAAATAGGAGGATTACTATGACTATAGCCCTTGGAAAGTCTTCCAAAGAGGAACAAACTTTATTTGATATTATGGATGACTGGCTACGCAGAGACCGTTTTGTTTTTGTGGGTTGGTCCGGTCTATTGCTTTTTCCTTGTGCTTATTTTGCGCTAGGCGGATGGTTCACGGGTACAACTTTTGTGACTTCGTGGTATACTCATGGATTGGCCAGTTCCTATTTGGAAGGTTGTAATTTTTTAACTGCTGCAGTTTCTACGCCTGCTAATAGTTTAGCACATTCTTTGCTGCTATTATGGGGTCCTGAAGCACAAGGAGATTTTACTCGTTGGTGTCAATTAGGTGGTCTATGGACTTTCGTTGCTCTTCATGGTGCTTTTGGTCTAATAGGCTTCATGCTACGCCAATTTGAACTTGCTCGATCTGTACAATTACGACCTTATAATGCAATTGCGTTCTCTGCTCCGATTGCTGTTTTTGTTTCCGTATTCTTGATCTATCCATTAGGCCAGTCTGGTTGGTTTTTTGCGCCTAGTTTCGGCGTAGCAGCTATTTTCCGATTTATCCTCTTTTTTCAAGGTTTTCATAATTGGACCTTGAATCCATTTCATATGATGGGAGTTGCCGGAGTATTGGGTGCTGCTCTTCTATGTGCTATTCACGGTGCTACCGTGGAAAATACTTTATTTGAAGACGGTGATGGTGCAAATACATTCCGTGCTTTTAACCCAACTCAAGCCGAAGAGACTTATTCTATGGTCACTGCGAACCGTTTCTGGTCTCAAATTTTTGGGGTTGCTTTTTCCAATAAACGTTGGTTACATTTCTTCATGTTATTTGTGCCGGTGACTGGTTTATGGATGAGTGCCATTGGAGTAGTTGGCCTAGCTCTAAACTTACGTGCTTACGATTTTGTTTCCCAGGAGATTCGTGCAGCGGAAGATCCTGAATTTGAGACTTTTTATACAAAAAATATTCTTTTGAACGAAGGTATTCGTGCTTGGATGGCGGCTCAGGATCAGCCTCATGAAAACCTTATATTCCCTGAGGAGGTTCTACCCCGTGGAAACGCTCTTTAATGGAACTCTAACTTTAGCTGGTCGTGACCAAGAAACCACTGGTTTCGCTTGGTGGGCTGGTAATGCCCGACTTATTAATTTGTCAGGCAAATTACTTGGGGCTCATGTGGCTCATGCCGGATTAATTGTATTCTGGGCTGGAGCAATGAATCTATTTGAAGTGGCTCATTTTGTACCGGAAAAACCTATGTATGAACAAGGATTGATTTTACTTCCCCATCTAGCTACTCTAGGATGGGGAGTCGGTCCTGGTGGGGAAATCGTGGACACTTTTCCCTATTTTGTATCTGGGGTACTTCACTTAATTTCTTCTGCAGTTTTAGGCTTCGGTGGTATTTATCACGCACTAATTGGACCCGAAACTTTAGAAGAATCTTTTCCATTTTTTGGTTATGTATGGAAAGATAGGAACAAAATGACCACAATTTTAGGTATTCACCTAATCTTGCTAGGTGTTGGTGCTTTTCTCCTAGTGTTTAAGGCTTTGTATTTTGGTGGCATATATGATACTTGGGCTCCCGGCGGTGGAGATGTAAGAAAAATTACGAACCTTACGCTTAACCCAAGTACTATATTTGGTTATTTACTCAAATCCCCTTTTGGAGGGGAGGGATGGATTGTTAGCGTGGACAATCTAGAAGATCTAATTGGAGGACATGTGTGGTTAGGTTCCATTTGTATCTTCGGTGGTATCTGGCACATCTTAACAAAACCTTTTGCGTGGGCTCGCCGCGCGTTTGTATGGTCCGGAGAAGCTTACTTATCCTATAGTTTGGCGGCTCTCTCTGTCTTTGGTTTCATTGCTTGTTGTTTTGTTTGGTTTAACAATACAGCTTATCCCAGTGAATTCTATGGGCCTACCGGCCCAGAGGCCTCTCAAGCACAAGCATTTACTTTTCTAGTTAGAGACCAACGTCTTGGAGCTAGTGTGGGGTCTGCCCAAGGGCCTACTGGTTTAGGTAAATATCTTATGCGTTCTCCTACTGGAGAAATTATTTTTGGAGGGGAAACGATGCGTTTTTGGGATCTTCGTGCTCCCTGGTTGGAACCTCTAAGAGGTCCTAATGGTTTGGACCTGAGTAAGCTGAAAAAAGACATACAACCTTGGCAAGAACGACGTTCAGCAGAATATATGACTCATGCTCCTTTAGGTTCTTTAAATTCTGTGGGTGGTGTAGCTACCGAGATTAATGCGGTCAATTATGTCTCACCTCGAAGTTGGTTAGCCACCTCTCATTTTGTTCTAGGATTTTTCTTTTTCGTAGGTCATTTGTGGCATGCAGGAAGAGCTCGTGCAGCTGCAGCAGGATTTGAGAAAGGAATTGATCGTGATTTTGAACCTGTTCTTTCCATGACCCCTCTTAATTAAACCAGGGATAAAACTAGATAAATATCGCCTTTATTTTTATTCAAAGGTGGGATAGTGATATCCTTTGCCATTATTCTTCCAGCTGAATCCTTGTTGCTCGGCTATAGAATATAGCCGAGCATTTTTTTTTGTACTGAACTAAGTTCTATCTAGGATTTTTCTTTTTCGTAAGTTAGGTTTAGTTGTTCGACGAACAAAAGGAGAGAGAGGGATTCGAACCCTCGATAGTTTTTGAACTATACTGGTTTTCAAGACCAGAGCCATCAACCACTCGGCCATCTCTCCCTAATTAGCATAACTCATTTTATCCTGACAGATAATATCTGTCTATAGGGCTATCAGTTATATATATATATATCATGATGATAAAAAGAAAATTGATTCTTTTATACTAAAAAAAAATTTGATAATTTCAATTTAATTTATGATCAAATAAAAATCCGTAGTGCATTTTACTCAAAATTGACCGGATAGGGATCGAATGGTATAGCCTTTTGAATCTGTTGGAAACTTTTTAAGATCACAACCATGACTATTGCGTTCCAATCGGCTGTGTTTGCATTAATTGCAATTTCAACTCTACTAGTGATTGGTGTACCTGTCGCACTTGCCTCTCCTAATGGTTGGTCAAGTAACAAAAATGTACTATTTTCAGGCGTATCATTATGGATTGGATCAGTCTTTTTAGTAGGTATTCTAAATTCTTTCATATCTTAAGATATGTTTTAAGATCTTTTGGGTTTCAAATTTCCCTCTCCCCCCTCTCTAGGGGGCATCATAAATTATTCACAAGGGAATTTACGATAAATGAAAAAACCAGGTAATGAAAGTGCTCAAGGGAGAGGTTTTTTTTATTAGTATGATTGATAATTGATCGATCAGTCTATTCAAATTGAAAAATTTACCTACATAGAATGGTAATATATGGGTATATAATTATACCCATATAACGAGTCAAATGCGGGTATGGTTGAATGGTACAATTTCTCCTTGCCAAGGAGAAGATGCGGGTTCGATTCCCGCTACCCGCCCATCTGTAGTATAGAATAGAATTATGAACTAGCTATTCGTTTAGTCGTATTTTTATCTTCTTTATACATAAGGCCAAATGGGATGAACCATCCTTTTTGGATATAAATGAACTTATTGTGTCTTTGCGGAGACGGGATTTGAACCCGTGACTTCAAGGTTATGAGCCTTGCGAGCTACCAAACTGCTCTACTCCGCGCTATCCCTTCATATTACCTTTGTTATAATACCCCAAAATGGGTACATCGAGCAATCCCTTGGGTATGCTATTCTCCCTATATAGGGAGGGAGAATAGCATAACAATAACTTTAAGCAATTTTTTTTGAACCTACCAACTCGATTTGGTTACCCCAGCCAACAAACATGCGTGAGCCATTTCACGGATTATATATCCGGATAATTCAAAGTCTCTATAATTGGCTCTGGGTCTTCCAGTCTTCAAACAACGTCGACGAAGACGTGTAGGTGCACTATTACGCGGTAGAGATTGTAATTTTCTATAAATTTCCAATTTATCATCCAGTGATGAGACTTCGCTCATCTCTTTTTTCAAAGATTGGCGAAGCAAATTATATTTCCTTTCCAATCTTTGTTTCTTTTTCTCTCTTTGAATGAGACTTTTTCTTGCCATAATGATTCAGCTAGTTTATATAAAAATATAGATCAAATTTGAGATGGAGAAGTATTACGTGGATTACTCTTTCTTTTTATGCATAGAGATTAGATAGAAAATCTAAATATTTGAATAAAATGAAAAAGAATTAACCGAATTTGCCTGATGTAGAGGCGATTAAGAAAGCTGCATAGGTGAATATATAGCCTACAGAAAAGTGAGCTAATCCAACTAATCGCGCTTGAACAATGGAAAGAGCTACCGGCTTATCCCTCCATCGAACTAAATTAGCCAAAGGTGTGCGTTCATGAGCCCATGCAAGAGTTTCAATCAGTTCTTGCCAATATCCACGCCAAGAAATAAGAAACATAAATCCAGTAGCCCAAACAAGATGCCCAAATAAGAACATCCATGCCCAGACAGATAAACTGTTCATACCAAAAGGATTGTATCCATTAATTAGTTGTGAAGAATTTAACCAAAGATAATCTCTTAACCATCCCATTAAATAAGTGGAAGACTCATTAAATTGAGCTACATTTCCCTGCCATAAGGTGATATGCTTCCAATGCCAATAGAAAGTAACCCATCCAATGGTATTCAACATCCAGAAAACTGCTAAATAAAAAGCATCCCAGGCCGAAATATCGCAAGTACCGCCCCGTCCCGGACCATCGCAAGGAAAACTATAACCAAAATCTTTCTTATCAGGCATTAGCTTAGAACCGCGCGCATCTAAAGCACCTTTTACTAAAATCAATGTAGTTGTATGCAAACCTAGAGCAATAGCATGATGAACCAAAAAGTCTCCGGGACCAATTGTTAAGAACAGTGAATTTTTATTATCGTTAATAGCGCTCAACCAACCGGGTAACCATAAGCTTTTGCCAGCATTGAATGCTGGATCATTTGCTGAAGATAAGAGTACATCAAAACCATATAAGGTCTTACCATGAGCAGATTGTATCCATTGAGCAAATATGGGTTCAATCAAGATTTGCTTTTCTGGAGTACCAAAAGCGAGCATAACATCGTTATGAACATAAAGTCCCAAGGTATGAAAACCTAGGAATAAACTAACCCAACTCAAATGAGAGATTATGGCTTCCTTATGCTCCAACATTCTCGCCAATACATTATCCTTATTCTGTTCTGGATTATAATCTCTAATGAGAAATATAGCTCCATGAGCAAATGCCCCTGTCATAATGAATCCGGCAATGTATTGATGATGAGTATACAATGCAGCTTGGGTAGTAAAATCTTGTGCTATGAATGCATAGGCAGGTAAAGAATACATGTGTTGAGCTACCAAGGAAGTAACAACTCCCAAAGAAGCTAGAGCAAGACCTAATTGAAAGTGAAGAGAATTATTGATTGTGTTGTAAAGACCCTTATGCCCGCGTCCTAATAAGCCTTTCGGAGGAACATGTGCTTCTAAAATATCTTTTATACTGTGTCCAATCCCAAAGTTGGTTCTATACATATGACCAGCAATGAAAAACACAAATGCAATAGCTAAATGATGATGCGCGATATCAGTTAGCCACAAACTTTGAGTTTGTGGGTGAAATCCCCCGAGAAGAGTTAGAATAGCAGTTCCCGCCCCTTTAGTAGTACCAAATAAATGACTACTGGAATCAGGATTTTGAGCATAAAGATTCCACTGACCTGTAAAAAGTGGTTCCAACCCTTCGGGATGCGGTAATACATCTAAAAAATTATCCCATCTTATGTGCTCTCCTCTTGATTCAGGAATAGCGACATGAACTAAATGCCCCGTCCAAGCCAAAGAACTTACTCCGAAAAGTCCTGACAAATGATGATTGAGACGAGATTCGGCATTTTTAAACCATGAAACACTTGGTTTCCATTGAGGTTGTAGATGCAACCAACCCGCTGTTAAAAAGAGAGCAGAAAGAAATAGCAAGAAAAGAGCTCCAGTATAAAGATCTTCATTAGTGCGTAAGCCAATTGTATACCACCACTGATAAACACCGGAATAAGCAATATTGACCGGACCGGGGGCACCTCCTCGGGTAAAGGCTTCTACGGCCGGTTGACCAAAATGAGGATCCCAAATTGCATGAGCAATAGGTCTTACATGTAAGGGGTCGCGGACCCATGCTTCGAAATTGCCTTGCCAAGCTACGTGGAACAAATTACCAGAGGTCCACAGAAAGATTATAGCTAACTGACCAAAGTGAGAAGCAAAAATCTTTTGATAAAGACGCTCTTCGGTAATATCATCATGACTCTCAAAGTCATGTGCAGTAGCAATACCAAACCAAATACGACGAGTAGTTGGGTCCTGGGCCAAGCCTTGGCTGAACTTTGGAAATCTTGATGCCATAATGCTTTTCAAATCCTCCTAGCCATTATCCTACTGCAATAATTCTTGCTAGGAAGAACGCCCATGTTGTGACGATTCCACCCAGAAGGTAATGAGCTACTCCTACAGCACGTCCTTGGACAATACTCAAGGCTCTGGGCTGGATAGCAGGAGCAACTTTTAATTTATTATGAGCCCAAACAATAGATTCAATAAGTTCTTGCCAATATCCACGGCCACTAAATAGGAACATTAAACTAAAGGCCCAAACGAAATGAGCACCTAAGAATAAAAGACCATAGGCAGATAATGAGGAACCGTAAGATTGGATTACTTGAGAAGCTTGTGCCCATAGAAAGTCACGAAGCCACCCGTTAATTGTAATTGAACTCTGTGCAAAGTTTCCTCCTGTAATATGAGTTACCACTCCCTGATCACTTATACTACCCCAAACATCAGACTGCATTTTCCAACTAAAATGAAATATTACTACCGAAATTGCATTGTACATCCAGAATAATCCTAGGAAGACATGATCCCAGGCAGATACTTGACATGTTCCTCCTCTACCAGGCCCATCGCAAGGAAAACGAAAACCAAGATTCGCTTTATCGGGTATTAAACGAGAACTGCGAGCAAATAAAACACCTTTCAGTAATATTAATACAGTCACATGGATAGTAAATGCATGAATATGGTGTACTAAAAAATCCGCAGTTCCTAATGGAATAGGTAACAAAGCCACTTTGGCACCTACTGCTATCAAATCGCCACCTCCCCAGGTTAAGCTGGTGCTTGCTGTTGCATCAGGAGCTGTCAAACTGGGTGCTAAAGCATGAGTGTTTTGTATCCATTGAGCAAAGATAGGTTGTAATTGTATAGCAGTATCTGAAAACATATCTTTAGGACGTCCTAAAGCACTCATAGTATCATTATGAATATATAGACCAAAACTATGGAAACCTAAGAAAATACATGCCCAGTTGAGGTGTGATACGATTGCATCACGATGTCTCAGAACACGGTCTAAAAGATTGTTGTATTGAGTAGTCGGATCATAGTCTCTTACCATAAAAATAGCTGCATGTGCAGCAGCGCCAACTATGAGAAATCCACCAATCCACATATGGTGCGTGAACAGAGACAGTTGGGTACCATAGTCAGTAGCTAGATATGGATAGGGAGGCATAGAATACATATGGTGAGCTACGACAATAGTTAAAGACCCTAACATAGCTAGATTAAGAGCTAATTGAGCATGCCATGAAGTAGTTAAGATCTCGTAAAGACCTTTATGTCCTTCCCCTGTAAATGGACCTTTATGAGCTTCCAAAATATCCTTGAGGTTATGACCAATAACCCAATTGGTTCTATACATATGACCAGCGATTAGAAAAAGAACTGCAATAGCCAAATGGTGGTGTGCAGTATCGGTAAGCCACAGACCCCCCGTTACTGGGTTGAGTCCTCCACGAAAAGTCAAAAAATCTGAATATTCCGACCAATTCAGGGTGAAAAATGGGGTCAATCCCTTAGCGAAACTGGGATAAAGTTGAGCTAAAAGCTCACGATTTAAAATAAACTCATGAGGAAGTGGTATCTCTTTAGGGTCCACTCCAGCATCTAAGAGTTGATTAATAGGTAAAGAAACGTGTATTTGGTGTCCTGCCCAAGATAGAGAGCCAAGTCCTAGTAACCCTGCTAAATGGTGGTTCAACATGGATTCTACATCTTGGAACCAAGTCAATTTTGGAGCAGCTTTGTGATAATGGAACCAACCAGCAAAAAGCATTAACGCTGCAAAGATCAATGCACCAATTGCGGTGCAGTAAAGTTGCAATTCACTAGTTATTCCGGATGCTCGCCAAATCTGGAAGAACCCAGAGGTTATTTGTATTCCTCGAAAACCTCCACCCACATCTCCATTCAAAATTTCTTGGCCTACTATCGGCCAAACTACCTGAGCACTGGGTTTAATGTGAGTAGGATCGCCTAGCCATGCTTCATAATTGGAGAAGCGAGCGCCGTGAAAGTACATCCCACTTAGCCAAATAAATATTATCGCTAATTGACCAAAATGAGCACTAAATACTTTGCGGGAGATCTCTTCCAAATTATTGGTATGGCTATCAAAATCGTGAGCATCAGCATGTAGGTTCCAGATCCAGGTGGTAGTATTAGGTCCCTTGGCTAGTGTCTTTGAGAAATGACCGGGTTTAGCCCATTTTTCAAAAGAGGTTTTAACAGGATCCCTATCCACTATGATCTTTACTTCTGGTTCCGGTGAACGAATGGTCATTGAGTTCTCCTCTTTCCAGACGAGACATGAGAAAAAACCCGCCGAATAAAAAAAAAAAAATAAAAAAAAAAAGATATATTCTCAACTCGTTCCTCTCTTTATTTCCCAGTTCAAAACTAGAACGACTATGATAGGGAAGTCGATTTGAGACAGGTGTTCATATTTATTATGACATATCTGATAGGTGCTTAATGGACCGTTACGAGATCTAAAACGTCTTTCCCGTCCAGTGGTAAAAAAAGATATCAATATTAATACAATCATTATCTTCATATCCAGATTTATTTATCCATATCTCTGGACCCATATGTTCACTTTTATAATTCAAAAGAACTTTGAATTGATAAATTATTAATGAATCTTTAATAAATTATATCTCTGGACGGGATTTACCCATAGAGAAAAGATTTTTTTCATTAACGATCCATAGAAAGTATTCTGTGTTTTATTTTAAACATATTTTTTTATAATGACAATGCAATAAGAGAAGCTAATTCGCTCGAATAGTATGAAAAATGGATTTATCCTGTCTGGATAAATTTCATAATCTTAACGATTTCGGAGTATAGTAATCGAGACATTTTCATTCTCCAAAACGTCCTGTAATCTTTAACCGATTTTGTGCTTCGATATAATTGCTTGGAGCAAGCGCTATAGCTTGTTTCCAATACTCAGCAGCTTGATCAAACCAAGCTTCCGCAATTTCAGGATCTCCCTGTTGAATGGCCTGTTCTCCTCGGTCGGGATAGATCAACTTCTAAAAGTTTTCTTCCCTTAGAACCGTACTTGAGAGTTTCCTATCTCATACGGCTCAATTAACTATTCTTTAGTTCCTTTACCCAAACTTCCAAAATAGGAGAAATACGTTCAGGTTAACCGAAAGAACAGAATGGGTCAATGACATGAGTTTCAAACTTCACTTTCGATAAATGATCAGGTTTTCTCCTTTCTCCCACCCTAAAAAAGATGAAGTATTCTAAATAAAGAGATCTACTTCAGATTATCCAGATAAAAATCTTTTTAAGAGGTAACTATCTATGTTCTGTATAGAAATTTTGAAGAATACTTTCCTACCAGGAAAGTACTTCACGTCTTTAGGATCCGATGCTACACCGCTGCTCAATAGCCTAGTAAATCAACTCTATTACATAAATTGATTCCTTCTTTTTGCCCATGAGCAGATTTTATCGTATCAGCCCGAACTTTCAATAATTGATCTTTATGGTGCTTTCTCCATCAATTGAATTGATTTTATTTTATCCATGGACTATCCAGGCTATATTTACCGATTCATATTTGGGCTCCTATGAGGGATGTTCTTTTGACTACAGCTGATAAAAAACCGTTGTTTTGGACGGTTCATATGTAGAAAGCCTCTTTTTTTTCTTTTCCGTAGTTCTAAACGAATTCATTCTATAGTACAGATAGCCGCACGTAATGACAGATCAAGGCCGTATTATTAAGAGCTTGTGGTAAAGACGGGTTTCGTTCTAATGCCTGGAAATAATATTCCAAAGCCTTAGTATGTTCCCCATTACTCGTGTGGATAAGACCTATATTATATAATATATAACTTCGGTCATAGGGGTCAATTTCCGGTCGCATGGCTTCATAATAATTTTGTAAAGCTTCCGCATATTCCCCTTCGGATTGAGCTGACATTCGTTACGGTCGTTCATTCAATTGAAATGATCTCCGCTTCAAAACCGTACATGAGAATTTCACCTCATACGGCTCCTCCTTTTTTTACAGAATAAAGGAAGTAATCCATTAAATGGACAAAAAAAGATTTTCCTATATTATGAATTAACAGGAACTAGTGTATTTCCGATGAATCTCTAGCTATCCTTCTTGCAAAGATTTTTTTCTAAATACCAAGTATTTTAGCTTAGCACTATAAACATAACCTCTACCAATTTCTTTGTCCTTAACGCACTGTATTTTACGGGGATTATTCACTTCAACAGTCTCCGATGGTTCTAGCGGTATCCGAAATACAAACGAGATGGATGTTTGTTGCCTCAACCATTCTAACTAGCCCTTCATTAAAAAGGTTCTGTGTATTATAACGAAGCATTTGTGTTGTCGATTTTAACGCGTAGTGCTTTTTCCCCTATGCATACCTATCATATAGATTTGACCATTAACATCTATGTAATAGATATAACCTTTCGCTTAATACTAGAATCTCAGAAGATCAAAGCATCTAAGGCTGCATAAATCGGGGATACACGACAGAAAGAATTGTTCTATTTATAAAACTCACCTTCACTAAGCGTAAGTTTTGTTTAACTTAACTTAATCAATATTCCGCCATTCTACGAAACGAGAAAAAGCAGAAAGAAAAAAATATCAAATCACACCATCTCTGTAATAGGTAAATGCCTTTTTCTCCCCTGAAGCCATTGGGATTATCTGCAATAATATATCCGCTACAATTGTGAAAGTCTTGTCGATAAAATTGTCATTTCTCTGAGATCTAGGCATAGTCAATTATAAATTTGATAATTTTTTTTTATTCCCCATACGGAAATGATTCCATGAACAAAATTATTTTCCAATGCACAATAGTATAATAAATGGATTTCCTTACGATCGCAAATATGTAAACATTATAATTTTTATCTATAATAAAGAAAAATTGGGAATATTTGAAAGAGTTCATTCAATTTATTGATGAACAATAAATTGAATTTTAGACAATGTTTCTATCTATATATGCAAATTGAAGAAATCTCGCACTCGTTTGCTCATGATCCCAAGGATCAAACGAGCAAGTAAAAGGTAAATTGGTGAAGAGTCAATTTCCTCCTTTTTGATAAAATCAGGATCGTGTGTGTTCATACTTATTCTAAAACATAGAATATATTGAGTATAGTCACTATGATATAATTTGTACCATTCATTCTTACCGAAAAATGATTCATGATATATATATATATAGGATCATTCTGGATCAATAGATCTGGCTTAATTTCACAATTGGATCGGCAATAAAACCCCGAATAAGATAAAATAATCAGATTAGATTGAGAAAAATAAAATATCTTGAAATAAGAAGAAAAGAAGGAGTGTGGTAAAATACTCTTTTGTCTTTATGCCAGATTTCATAAATACTTTACTTATGCAAAAGTAAGTTATCACATAATAAAACTTGTTCTTTTCATTTTGTCGACAAATGAAGAGATCGTATAGGAAAGATGGCTGAGCGGTTCAAGGCGTAGCATTGGAACTGCTATGTAGGCTTCTGTTTACCGAGGGTTCGAATCCCTCTCTTTCCGTATATTCGCCTTAGTCTTTTTTGCATCGTTTTCTCATGAATCTAAACCCAATAAGATGCTTTCATCCTCCCGCAATATCCTTCTATTTCGGGATAGAGAAAATAAAAAGAGTAAAGGTATGGCAAAGGAAAAATAATAAATATTAAAAAAAAATTCGTCAATCAATGTGTTATTGACAATGACATCGTCATGTAACATACAGAGGGACAGATGTGCAGAAATCCTTTCTTTTCATTCCCAATTTAAACTCGACGGGAATAGTATTCTACGACCAATAATTCATTAATCTTCAAACCGATACGGTTATTATCTATTATTTTTTTAACTAATCCACTATATTGTGACTTTTTTTTAATACGATTTAAATGGGGTGGCACCCTCATCTTATCCTTCTGAAAAATATCTATATTGTTATTAATTCTATCTCTTAACCTTTGTTTATCCTTTATAGATATAAAATCTTGGGGTTTGCAACGATAACTTGGTATATCTACTATACGATCATTGACCAAGATATGCCTATGGTTGACTAATTGTCTGGCTTCAGGAATGGTAAGCGCCATACCCAATCGAAAAAGGATATTATCCAAGCGCATTTCAAGTAATTGCAATAGAACCTGACCTGTTGATCCCTTGGCTCTTCTAGCAATACGAACATATTGAAGTAATTGGCGCTCTGTAAGTCCATAATGAAAACGTAATCTTTGTTTTTCTTTTAGACGGACAGGATATTTAGAAGGTTTAGGAGGTTTAGAATGTTTTTTTTTACTAGGCTGTTCCGTTCTATTGGGTGTTTTCTTACTTAGTCCTGGTAAAGTTTTGAGACGATTTATTATTTTTAAACGAGGTCCGCGATAACGAGACATAAAAAACTCCTTATTTCAAGAAATGAACAAATAATGTTGGAAAGAGGAATAATATAAACAGTACGAATATTGGAATGATTTTATATAGAGATATAGAAACAAATTATTTTTCAATTTTGTTTCTATTGTAGAGAGAAAAAAAGATATGTTTCAATCATTCATTTCGTTTCTAGTTGAAACGGATTATGCCAGGACAGACCCGGCGGACCAGCGATCAGAAATGGAAGAGTCTTTTCCTTATTTCATAGATTTTAGCGTTGATAATGGAAGAAATGAAAAGAATAAAAACGAGCCAGCTATCGGGATCGAACCGATGACCATCGCATTACAAGTGCGACGCTCTAACCTCTGAGCTAAGCAGGCTCATATGCATACAGTATGTAGTCACATACTTATTGGCTGAAATTAAAAGATCTCTTCGAAATCGCTAGAATTATAGCGAATCGAATTAGAATAATGCAATTCAGATTAAAATGAAACATTGCGTCAATTGATATTAATTGATTAAAATAAATCAACAATGGGGCGTGGCCAAGCGGTAAGGCAGCAGGTTTTGGTCCTGTTATTGCGAAGGTTCGAATCCTTCCGTCCCAGGTGGAATAGTATTATTGAAAAAAGAAATAAGAAGAAAAAAATTCTTTTTGATTTCTCATCCTTTCATAGACTCTACTTATAGAACGGAAATATTGATTTCAATAAGATCTAAATATAGAAAGGGATATTTTTGTGGTGTACGATGGGGATACAGATAAGAACATTGCATAAAAAATGCAGAAAGAATATAATGCGAATGCAAATGAAATAATTGAGATGCAATTATTGTTTTATGATTTCGTTCTACAAGAAGGGGATATGGCGGAATCGGTAGACGCTACGGACTTAAATTTTTTGAGCCTTGGTATGGAAACTTACCAAGTGATAGCATCCAAATCCAGGGAACCCTGGGATATTTTGAATGGGGAATCCTGAGCCAAATCCGATTTATAGAGACAATAGTTTCCTTTCCGAGAAAGGGATAGGTGCAGAGACTCAACGGAAGCTATTCTAACGAATCAACATAATTGAATTGGATACAATACATTATTTACAGAATGTCTTTTGTTTTGTATTTTATTTAACGCTTGAAAAAGCATTATATATCACCAATAAACAAAAATAACGATTAAAGCTTGAATTGTTCTAGGTTTGTTTTGAAAAAACATGCCTAGCTTCAAATTGAAATTGAAGGATTTTTCCAATTAAGAGCTTCTCTAGAAAGAGATTTGCGTTTACTTCCATTTTTGGAAGTAATAATTGGACGAGGATAAAGATAGAGTCCAATTCTACATGTCAATGTCAACAACAATGAAAATTGGAGTAGGAGGAAAATCCGTTGGTTTTATAGATCGTGAGGGTTCGAGTCCCTCTATCCCCATCAAAGAAGTCTGTTTTTTTTTCTATTTTTTTATTTATTAGGCGTGTTACTAAGAACATAAGAAGTTTGAATTGTATGATCAATTTGTGTCTGCTTCTGTAGATATAGATATATATATATATATATATATCTTTCTATATAACTGTATACAACATTATATATTTATGTTTTTATTTGCATCGTTGCTTCTACTCTTTCAAATGCTGTCTTTTACCTTTTTTGTTTTTAGTTGACAGGAGTTTGGTTACTGTGCTAGTATGATGCACAGGGGAACAGCCGGGATAGCTCAGTTGGTAGAGCAGAGGACTGAAAATCCTTGTGTCACCAGTTCAAATCTGGTTCCTGGCATGTATACTTTTATAAGTATGAAAAAGGATTAGTAGACCTTATTATAATAATAATATATATATATATATATCAATATTTCTATTGATTGATTTAGAATAATAATCAGTGATTCAATGTTATTGAATCAATAGGGAGTTCGTCCAAGTTATTTCAAAGGGAATAAAAACTACTTGAAATAACTCGGAGAGCAATTTTTTCTATTTCATTCTATTTATATCTCGTAAAGAAAAGGGCATAACTAGGCCTATTAGATAATTTCCAATCCATCTGGAAGGTAAAAAAAATTGATTATTTCTTAATAGAAAGACTGAGAGAAAATAGCTTCTACCTTAGCATTATATAAAAATAGAACTAGATCGGGGTAAAGACCAATACCTATGATTGGTAGAAAGAGACAGATCAAAATAAAAAGTTCGCGTGGTCCCGAATCCTTAAAATAAGGATTCGGGACATTCAAAACCTTATATCCATAGAACATTCGACGTAACATAGATAACAAATAAATGGGAGTTAATATCATTCCAATTGCCGCTATTGCAGTAATAATGATCCGAAAGGTCGAAGAATATTTCTGATTAGTAATTACGCCCAAAAATATCATAAATTCTGCTACAAAACCACTCATTCCTGGCAATGCAAGAGAAGCCATTGAAAAGCTACTGAACATAGTAAAGATTTTAGGAATTGGTATAGCGATTCCTCCCATTTCATCAAGGAAAAGAGTACGTATCCTATCATAACTTGTTCCTACCAAGAAAAAAAGTGCAGCACCAATTAATCCATGAGAAATCATTTGCAAAATGGCTCCATTGAGCCCTGTATATGTCATGGAACCAATTCCTATAATTACAAAACCCATATGAGATATTGATGAATATGCTATCCTTCTTTTCAAATTGCGTTGACCCATAGAAGTTAGAGCTGCATAGATAATTTGCACTGCTCCTATTATTATCAACCATGGCGAAAACAAAGAATGAGCATGAGGTAGCAATTCCATATTGATCCGAATCAACCCATATCCCCCCATTTTCAATAGAACTCCGGCCAAAAGCATACATGTACTATAATGTGCTTCCCCATGAGTATCTGGTAACCAGGTATGTAAAGGGAAGATTGGCAATTTTATTGCATAAGCGATCAAAAACCCTAAATATAATAGTATTTCAAGTGTGATGGGATAATCTTTTTTAGCTAATAATTCAAAATCGAAGGTTGGTCCATGAGATCCATAGAGACCCATACTTAAAGCTCCCATTAAGATAAAAATGGAACCACCGGCAGTATACAAAAGAAATTTTGTGGCCGAATATAGACGTCTTTTTCCCCCCCACATGGATAAAAGTAGGTAAACAGGAATTAGTTCCAACTCCCACATGAGAAAGAAAAGTAGAATATCTCGAGAAGCAAATAACCCCAATTGGCCACTGTACATTGCCAACATCAAGAAATGCAATAATCGTGGATTCCGAGTAACTGGCCAAGCAGCTAAAGTAGCTAAAGTAGTGACAAATCCCGTTAATAAAATAAGTACAATGGAAAATCCATCAATTCCCAGTTTCCAATGAAAATGGATAAGATTTATCCAGTTATAATCCTCTTCCAATTGGATTAATGAATTATCAAAATGATAATGATAACGGAATATATAGGTCATTAAAAGAAGATCTAATAAGCAAATACCTAGAGTATACCATCGAATCATTTTATTTCCTTTATGGGGAAATAATGGGATTAATAACCCCGCAGATATGGGCAAAATAACAATTGTTGTTAACCAAGGTAAATTACTCATAATGAAGAGAAAAGAGACTTTCGATATCAAAACCCATGCTTTCAATTTTGGGTCGAGTATGGGTTTTGATCAGTGAAAGAGGAAAAGGAGAATGAAAAATATGTATGGAATGAATCTAACTATTTTTCTTTTTTCATGGATCAGTAAGCTAGACCCATACTGCGCGTTGTTTCATGCCATAAATAAACACGTACACTTAAGAAATCCGTTGGACAAGCCGATTCACACCTCTTACAACCTACGCAGTCTTCTGTTCTTGGAGCAGAAGCAATTTGCTTAGCTTTACATCCTTCCCAAGGTATCATTTCTAATACATCTGTGGGGCACGCTCGTACACACTGGGTACAACCAATGCATGTATCATAAATTTTGACTGAATGTGCCATTGAATCTAAGAACTCCATTATTATATAAAAAGTTTTTAATTGAATAATATTTTTTAATATATGGCCAATGACGATATATTATGAATATCAAGCAAATCAATAATTGTATTATCGGTGATATAATGAATAGATTCAGATTCTAGCTGTTTGTTTTATAAAAGAGACAGATTTGACCGAATCTGGTCTAATCGTGTTAGACAGATCATTTGGATAATGAGTTCAATATGAATTATGTGATTGATCGTAATACTTATAATAAATCTCTATAAAATAAAGATAAAACAGAGATCTAGATCTATTTTTAGAGAGACAGGTCTAGTATCTATTTAAATAGAAATAGGTATACAAATTCCTCATATGGAAGGAGATCCCTATTACCATTTTGACAAATTAAATTGATCGATACGAGTTGATTTTCTGTTACGATATATTGCCAGAACAATAGCTAATCCAATAGCTGCTTCAGCAGCAGCAATAGCTATAACAAAGATCGAGAAGATATCCCCCTTTACTTGCCTACTATCAAAAAAATATGAGAATGTTACTAGGTTTAAATTAACCGCATTGAGTATTAGCTCAAGACACATAAGTGCTTTAACCATGTTTCGACTTGTTACTAGTCCATAAATACCGATAGAGAATAAATAAGCACCTAAAATAAGCGCATGTTCGAGCATAATAAAGGAACTCCTCATACCTTAACCTCTTCAGATACAAACAAAAGTTATAATAAGTTTCTAATTTTCCATTATCGAAAGAAGAAAATGATTCTTTCACGATCTAGGAAGATAAAACAGCGTATTTGCGCTACTAATGCGCACGAGAGCTTTCATTTTCAAACTGTTTCTTCTCGACGAGCTATAGTAATGGCTCCTATAAGAGCGACTAGAAGAATTATAGAAATAAGTTCGAATGGAAGGAAAAAATCAGTGGATAAATGAGCCCCAATACGTTGAATATTGTTTGTTAAATCTCGTTCTAACATTTGATCTGATTTTTGAGTCAGAGATATTCCGAACCATGATATGTTCAAGATAATAGTAATTAATGAACAAAAAAGACTCGTACAAACTATTGAAGTAATACTATCTCCGACGGTCCAGGGAGGGGCATAATTAGGATATTTTGGATTATTCATCAACATCACGGCAAATAGAATCAAAATATTAACAGCTCCTATGTAGATCAGGATTTGTGCAACAGCTACGAAATCCGCGTTCAATATAATATAGAAAAGGGATATACAAATAAGAACTAGCCCCAATGAAAGAGCGGAATAAATTATATTAGTAAGTAATACTACTCCTATACCTCCTAATATAAGACTTAGGGTTAGAGGAGCCAAAAGAAGATTATATATCGATTCAGGTCGATTCATTATGTGTACAATAAGTTTGAATATTATTTCCTCCCATTCACTAAATAAAAAGTTACCCCATTTACCTGTATGCTATACTGGATTTGTAATTTCATTTGATATGGGCACTGATTCAATTAATCTATAGATCAATAATAGATTCTGATCAATCACACATGTGACATTATTAATGGAATATTATTAATTCCCGATTTGTCAAAAAAAAATATTTTATTTATCAGATACTCTTTGATCGGAGCTCAATCTGAATAATCGTAGAAGTGATTAAATCATAAAATTTTTCCGTAGTTTCTTCAGACATACTAAGTTAATATGTTGAGCTCGGAATTGTTTGAATTGTTAAATCTTCAACAACCGATATTGGTAAACGTCCTAAAGCAATATGATCATAATTTAATTCATGACGATCATAGGTCGAAAGTTCATATTCTTCAGTCATCGCCAGACAATTTGTAGGGCAATATTCGACACAATTTCCACAAAAGATACAAATTCCAAAATCAATACTATAATTTTCCAATCGTTTTTTCCCAATATCTATTCCGACTTTCCAATCCACAACAGGTAGATTGATCGGGCATACACGGACGCATACTTCACAAGCAATACATTTATCAAATTCAAAGTGGATCCTCCCGCGAAATCGTTCTGATGGAATCAATTTTTCATAGGGATATTGAACAGTAATAGGTAAACGATTCATGTGATATAAGGTAACCATAAAACCTTGACCGATGTATCTCGCAGCTTGTATTGCTTGTTCACTATAATTCATAAACCCAGTTACCATGGAGAACATGTGTAAAATCTCCTTAAATAATCATTTCATAGAAATTTCTTTCTCTTCATAGATTTGATCTATCAAATTTGGATATATTGCAACCCTCTTCACGAAGAAGAAAAGAGAGTTAGTCACAATAAAATAAGTTGGAAAGAAGCTGTTAGTAACAGATTACCCAAAGCAATAGGTAAAAGAAATTTCCACCCAAGATCCAATAATTGGTCCATTCTTATCCTAGGCAAGGTCCATCTTGCCGTAATAGAAATAAATAAGAACAGATAGGCTTTAGCTAATATAATTAGGATCCCGATTGTTATATTAACGACCCCGCTAATTCCAGAAATAGAATCCCATTCAAAATGTTCCAGAATGGGTATGAATGGAATTGATAAGTTCCATCCGCCCAAGTAAAGAACTGTTACAAAGAATGAAGAAGCTAATAGATTTAGGTAAGAAGCAACGTAAAATAAACCAAATTTGATACCCGAATATTCAGTTTGATAACCCGCTACCAATTCTTCTTCCGCTTCTGGTAAATCAAAGGGCAATCTCTCACATTCTGCCAGAGATGAGATGAAGAAAGCTAGAAACCCTATAGGTTGGCGCCACAAATTCCATCCTAAAAAACCATATCTGCATTGTGCTTCAACTATATCAATTGTACTTGAACTATTGGATAATTATAGTCGACAGAAACATCACTGTTTTCATCTCTATTCCAAAACCGTACGTGAAACTTTCACTTCATACGGCTTCTCAATGGTCATTAAGAAATAAAGAACACAATAAAAAAAAGCACCAGAATATTCATAAATCGAACCAATGAGATTCCGTCTGCTACAAATAATAGGAGCTTTTGAACCTATCTCAACCTTCATGTGGGAGAAAGAAAACTGTGGAAAGGATTACTTCGTTCTGGATAGCCATTTTTTTTTAAGTAGATAGAAACATATTCTAGATCGGGGTTCTGGAGAAGTACTACTTGATCATCCCTACCAATGTCAAGTCCTTATTGTTATCCCATTTCTATGGAAATATCTCTGGTCTAGATATCAGTTTCTTTTTTTTTTTTCACTAATCTTTTTTATATCTTGGTGTTTCTCACCATCTACCTTTGCTTGATTTTTGGTATATATGACAGTAACTTCATACTTTTTTCCTTTGCCTCCCTGCTGTTGGGCCCCAATGGCTAATATATGAACTGGGGTACACAGTTTTCACTGATTGTGCATGCTCTCACTCTTATACATGGGGGATGGGACTTAATCATCTTACTGCAAGATTTGTAAACTGTTTGATCTCACCCATATGACTATCTAGTTTTTTGATCGGAATGAAGGAATCCCATTCACTTCTGTTTTTCCCTCTTTTTAGTTATTAGTAGAAATAAAAAGAGGAAAAAATGAATCTCATATTCCAACGAATCACACGTAGAGATATAGATAACACACATAAAGCTAAAGGAATTTCGTAACTAATAGCTTGAGCAGCAGCTCGGAGACCACCTGAAAAAGAATATTTATTATTTGATCCATATCCTGCTATAAGCAGTCCAAGGGGAGCAATACTTGAAATTGCAATCCAAAAAAAAACGCCTATACTAAGATCCATTAAAATAATGTGGCGACCAAAGGGAATTACTAAATAGCCTAAAAAAATAGGTATGACCACTACCGCTGGTCCAATACTAAATAACCAAATATCCCCCCTAGATGGAATAATATCCTCTTTTAGCAGTAGTTTTATTCCATCCGTCAAAGCTTGAATAATTCCCAAAGGACCGGCGTATTCAGGTCCAATGCGTTGTTGTATTCCCGCAGATATTTTTCTTTCGAGCCATACAATAACTAATAATCCTATCGTAATTCCCAATAGAAGGATAATTATGTCGATTAGAATCCATATAAGACTAGAGATTTCTCTTGAAAATCCCAATCGAGAAAATAAATTGATAGCTTGTTCTTCGAGATCTGCTATATTAATCACCATTTTAACGATCAACCTCTCCCATAATGATATCTATACTACCCAAAATCGTCATGATATCGGCTAATTTCATTCTTTTAACCAGTTGAGGAGGGATCTGCAAATTAATAAAACCAGGTGGTCGAATTTTCCATCTCCAGGGAAAAATATTATCATCCCCTATAAAAAAAATTCCTAGTTCCCCCTTGGGAGCTTCTACTCTCACGTAATGTTCTTGTTTTGATAACTCAAAAGTAGGGGAAGGTTTTTTACTAATAAATCGAGATTCGAAATCGTTCCATTGCGAATCTTTTCCCTTATTTAAACGTCGAACCTCTAAATTCTCATAGGGACCTCCCGGAATTACTTCTAGGGCCTGTCTAATTATTTTTATAGATTCTTTCATTTCCCCGATTCGAAGCAAATAACGAGCTAATGAATCTCCTTCTTTTTGCCATTGGATTTCCCAATCCAATTCATCGTAGCATTCATAATGATCCACTTTACGAAGATCCCATTGGATTCCCGAAGCTCGTAGCATGGGTCCTGATAAACTCCAATCTATTGCTTCTTCTCTACTAATAATGCCTACTCCCTCAACTCGTTTCAAAAAGATAGGATTGCGTGTAATAAGCCTTTCATATTCTGTCACTTTTGGGGAGAAATAATAGCAAAAATCTAAGCATTTATCTATCCAACCGTAGGGTAAATCTACAGCTACTCCTCCAATACGGAAATAATTATGCATCATTCGCATGCCCGTGGCAGCTTCAAATAAATCATATATCATTTCCCTCTCTCTTAAAATATAAAAGAAAGGAGTCTGCGCACCAATATCAGCCATGAAAGGTCCAAGCCATAACAAATGAGAAGCTATACGACTTAACTCTAGCATAATCATTCTAATATAGCTAGCCCTTTTAGGTATTTGAATATTTTCCAATTTTTCTGGTGCATTAACCGTTATCGCCTCTGTGAACATAGTAGCCAAATAATCCCATCGTGTTACATAGGGGAGATATTGAACAATTGTTCGGTTCTCAGCAATTTTTTCCATCCCTCTATGTAAATAACCTAATATAGGTTCACAGTCAATAACATCTTCACCATCTAGAGTAACAATCAGTCGAAGAACACCATGCATTGATGGATGATGAGGACCCATACTTACCATCATGAGGTCTTTCTCCCTAGCAACCATAATCATAACTCTTCCCCGGTTTTTTCAAAAATCAATGAGAACAAAAGAAAGAATGACTCATTAGGATCCGGAATTTAATAAACCATAATTGGATCTGAAAATTTCGTTCGAAATTAACGCGGTCCACGAATATCTAATTGACCGATTAAACTTTTGTAACGAAGTCTATCTTTCTTGAACAGATAAATCAGAAGTCGTTTACGTTTACCCACAATTTTCCACAAACCTCTTTGGGACGAGTAGTCTCTTCCATGTAGGTCCAAATGTTCAGTAAGTCTTTTAATTCGACCGGTTAAATAACATACTTGAGATTCAACAGATCCTCTTTGTTCTCTAGGAATAAAAGAGGGGCGAACAGACAAATTTTTGATCATAAAAAAATATTCCGAAGTTCAATATTATTTATTTCATTTAGAGTAAGAAAAAAGAATGAGATCCATTTCTTTTTGTTCATGGTCCATATATTCCTACGTTTCGATCGAATTTCTCTTCGGCATAGAAAAATAAAATGCAACTTTCATAGAATAAAGCGACCATACCAGCAAGATTTAATGTGGGAGCCGGGATTATTAAAAAGAATGATGCACTTTCCTTTTCCATTGGGAAAGAAAAAAAAGATGACGGAATGATTCATAAATTTCCCATCTTGAAGGTCAGAGAGAAGGGCTGTAGTGGATTATAGAACCGTGTCCCTTCTGCCCGACCATCTTTCCAAGTACCTTCAAGAGACCCTAGAGATTCCCATTGCTCCTCTTGGAGGGTGCACTATGGTTACACCACTTCCTCTAATTTATTCATCATTTTCGGGATCTTCTTGTCTATCATTTTCGGAATCTTCTTTTTTGGGCACAATAAAATCGGGGGTCGAAAATAGTGGTGAAAATTGGGTCGAGCCAGAGGACTTCTTCTCATCCTCTTTCTTCTCGTTCCCACTTATCCTCTTCCTCTGCTATGGAGGATGCTGTGGAGGAAAGAAAACCCGAGGGTTTTCTTCCCGGTGAATTAGCTGCAGGGAATATCTTCCAATCACCATCACCGTAAAGCTCAAGCTCAGAATAAATATACTCACTCTTAACATAAGAAAGAGCTTTTGCTGCGGCCCAATACGCTTTTTTCCTCCAAACATTGTTACGATTTTGTTTTTTGGATTTAGAGGTGCGTTTTTTTGGTACAGCCATAAGAATAGTATCCATTTTTATACCTTGATTTTATTTAGAAAAGATATAATATTTTATATTATATACTATTTTTTTTTTTATTTTGCAAACTTATTATATCTTTAAATTCATTTTTTAGAATATTATATCACATTTTTCTTGCATTTTGCAACCTTATTATATAATATTGATTAGCAATAGGAGATCCACGATATAAATGGATAATAATTATCCATTCTTACATATGTATATACTCACGAATTTTGAGTAAATGAAAAGCCACTATGTCATTTTAACAGATTCAATTATTTCTTATCTTAAGAATTCCAATTGGTTTCATTTTCTATTAAGTTCCATTCTTAATTACTATTCATCTACAATAGAAAAATAAAAAATGTGTGTGTACATGACTAATAGTGCAATACCTAGACTGAAAAAGAGTTCCTTCTTGCTCATCTTACAAATATTTGATTAGTATCAGTATTGATCGGTTCCAATCTGGTATTTGCAGAAAAAAGATGAAAAAAGGTCACAATCAATATAAAATCGATAGGATTCCATCCCATATTCTATCGTTCTTCTTTATTCATGATCTATCGTTTTTATTTTATTCTCTTCAGGATCTAGTGGATTGGAAACCAAGAATGTGGAATATAAAAATATTTAGAATAATCATTAAATCTTCCTATGGAATTTATATACAAATATGCTTGGATCGTGCCTTTCCTTCCGCTTTCAGCTTCTGTACCAATCGGATTAGGCTCCTTATTTTTTCCAGGAGCAACTAAGAGTGTTCGCCGTACATGGGCTCTTATTAGCATTTTTCTGTTAAGCGTAGCTATGTTTCTTTCTTTCAATTTGTTCTTGCAACAGATTACCGGCGGTCCCATCTATCGATATTTCTGGTCCTGGGTTATCAATAATAAGTTTTCATTAGAGTTGGGCTATTTGATTGATCCACTTACTTCCATTATGTTAGTTTTAGTCACAACAGTCGGAACCATGGTTATGATCTACAGCGATAATTATATGTCTCATGATAAAACATATGTGAGGTTTTTTGCTTACCTTAATTTTTTCAATGCTTCTATGCTGGGGCTAGTTATTAGCCCTAATTTATTACAAATATATATTTTTTGGGAATTAGTAGGAATGTGTTCCTATTTATTGATAGGTTTTTGGTTTACGCGACCCAGTGCGGCTAATGCTTGTCAAAAAGCATTTATAACTAACCGTGCAGGGGATTTTGGACTCTTATTAGGAATCCTAGGTTTTTATTGGGTAACAGGTAGTTTCGAATTTCAATATTTGTTTGAAAAATTAAATGAATTGACTGCCATTGATGGGGTTGGTTCGTTTTTTGTTACTTCGTGTGCTTTTCTCTTATTTTTAGGTCCAGTAGCCAAATCTGCACAATTCCCACTTCATGTATGGTTACCTGATGCTATGGAAGGGCCTACTCCTATTTCAGCTCTTATACATGCCGCTACTATGGTAGCAGCAGGAATTTTTCTTGTAGCTCGATTGTTTCCTCTTTTTAAAGCTCTACCTTTAATAATGTATCTTATCTCTTGGATAGGTGGAATAACAGCTCTATTGGGAGCTACTATGGCTCTCGCTCAAAAAGATCTTAAAAGAGGCTTGGCTTATTCTACTATGTCTCAATTAGGTTACATGATGTTAGCTCTAGGGATAGGTTCCTATCGAATCGCTCTGTTCCATTTGATTACACATGCTTATTCCAAAGCATTATTGTTCCTAGGATCCGGATCAGTGATCCATTCCATGGAACCCATTGTTGGATATTGCCCCAGTAAAAGTCAGAATATGGCTCTTATGGGTGGTTTGAGGAAATATATGCCAATTACAGGAATCACTTTTCTTTTAGGGACACTTTCTCTTTCTGGTATTCCACCTTTTGCTTGTTTTTGGTCTAAAGACCAAATTCTTAGTGATAGTAAGTTATATTCTCCCATTTTTGGGGGGATAACTTGGTTCACAGCAGGATTAACTGCCTTTTACATGTTTCGTATGTATTTACTTACTTTTGAAGGGGACTTCCGTGTAAATTTAGTTAATTCATATAATAACCATATTACATTATATTCGACTTCTATGTGGGGAGAGGAGGAATCTAGGATATTAAATAGAACGAGAACAGATTATATGTCGAATCAAATTATAGGAAGGAATAATTCCTTTTCCAAAGAAGCATTTAAAATTTTGAATAAGATGGAAGGATTGTACAAAAAGAACAGAGGTTTGGTTGTCACTTATCCTTTCTTTTATAAAGGATCTTTTGCATATCCGAAAGAATCGGGCAAGGCAATGCTATTTCCTTTAGTTGTATTGGGAATATTTACTCTGTTTGTTGGATTGATAGGAGTTCCTTTTTTTCGAAGCGGAATGAGTTATGACATATTATCTCAATGGTTTACTTCATCGATGGCCCCTTTTGATAAGAAACATCCGGAGAATTGGTCCGAATTTTTCATAGACGCAATCCCCTCAGTTGGTATAGCATTTCTCGGTATATTGATTGCCTGTATTCTATATAGACCTATTTACTTCTTATCACAGGATGTATATCATAAAACAAATCCTCATATGAAGATTATTATGGACCAATCGATTAATATTCTATATAATTGGTCTTTTTTTCGAGCTTATATAGACATATATTATGACATAATCTTGATTAAAGGTATACGAGTATTAGCTGAAACAAGTCATTCATTTGATCAATGGGCAATTGATGGAATCCCAAATGGAGTAGGTTTTTTAGGTCTTTTTGTAGGAGAGGGAATGAGATCCTTAGGAGGGGGACGTATATCTTCGTATATATTTTTTTCCTTATTTTGTATATTAATATCTATATTAATATATTACTATTCATTTTCATAATGAGGATTTTCATTCTATCCACAGAAAACTAGAATATAAAGAAGATATATATATATATATCTTTATCAGCATTGATGTCTATAACAGCATCCTTTTTCAATATCGTTCCCTGGATTTATTTTGAAAATAATAGAATATTTTTAATTAATATTCTTT